TGGTGAGTTCACGAAGACCGAGGCCGACTGCGGCGGCAAAAAAAAAAAGAATATAGACCCGCGGCCTTTGGTCTTCGGTCCCATCATCGATCGAAAAGCACGCGAAGCTATGCATTATGAAAGATTATTAAAGATTATTTAGAACGAGAAGTGAAACAGCTAAAAAAGAAAAAAAAAATAGATATATATATATCGCTTCGCGCCTGCTTCTCTTTTCACCCAATGAGCCTTTAGGGCTCTGCTCCCAAAGCCATTGGAAAGGCCGCAGGTTCTCAGTTCAGTTCTTTTACGCTCATGCTCCTGGTAGCAAGTGGTGAAGGGCTCGAACGTACGAATCGTTCGGCCCTAAGGTGCCAAAACATCTAGATTTTTTGGGCGCAGCCCTGTTGGCTACGCCAACAAAGTGCAGCCAAAATAGATTGTTTTTCCCAAAAAATCCCAGCACCGAAAAATTAAAAAACAAATAAGATCAAAAAGGCCATCATTAAGGCAAACAAAGCAATAGCTTCTGTTAAAGCGAAACCTAAAATGGCATAACCAAATAATTGCTTAGCCAATGATGGATTTCGCGCAACAGAATGAGGTTGGATAGGGGGTCATTTTCATATCGCCCTTCGCGGCGAGAAGAAGGTACCCATGATACGCAACTCCCCCCCCCCCTAAGAACCGTACGTGATAGTTGCCCATCATACGGCTCCTCTTTTTTCATATCTTACGTGATTTCGAAGAAAAAGAAAAAATGTAAATTTTTTACGGGCTCTCTTAGGCTTTTCGGAACAATTATAGGCTAATACCTTCCAGTGTTTTCATTGTCGGTTTCGCTCTTTATCCGAGTCAGATTCCAGCTTATCTCAAGCTGCTATCAGTACGTTGAAGTCCGATATGATCTCCATCGGGTTCTCCTACTTCCCATTAGGTTCACGCGTAAGATTGAAGAATTTTGCCAGGCAAGCAGCACAAAAAACAGTCTTTTTTTTTTCGCTTTCTTCTGGTAAAAAGCCAGAACTACATTCCTCGCCAGAGAAAGAATCTGGACCTGCGGCCTTTTCTGTGGGAGGTTTTCTATTCATCCCCGAATGTATATCTCTGTCACCAGGATTACCATTCTCGTAGCTGTCATCTCTGTCGACCCGCCCAGCCTGTTCAGTGCTTTCTAAGCCTAACCGACGTTAGTCGGCGACCACAGGTCGTTCATTCCCCCCCTAGGGGCTCCCTCTCACCGTCGATTCTCGGTATACTCAAGTAAGGGCGGCAACCTGTGATGAGAATAATCCCCCCTAGTTTATAAGAGCGGCTATTGTCGAGATTCGTCCGCCTACACTTAAACAAGCCACTTCCCTAACTCCGCGGCATTGCCAGCTCTTCGCGAGTCGGCGGAAGTTGGATTACTGCCCAAGGCCCCGGCAGAACGCAGAGCGTCATCGGGTTTCAGATGCGAAGCTCCGCACATCGAAGAATTCCGATAGGGTGCTTTTCTCCCCCCCGGTCAGAACCACACGTGCGAGTTTCTTCGCATGTGGCTCGTCCATGGCAAAATTTTTCAGCTTTTGCGGCTTCTTGCCGTATAAGCACTACTAGTCCTCTCTGCACAGGGACACACGGCTACTATGCGATTCCATCCCCCCTCTTCTGCGTGCACCTCATAACTATGGCATTTGCAGCATAGTGTGATCTACTTTCTAGATTCGGCTATGGCTACTTTGACAAGAGCCCTTTGGTCCTTGGGTCCTAAGTGATGTAGTGCAAGCTGGTTTATGCTACTGCACAAGTTGGATCCATCCGTGTATTGTGAGTAATCTGCCCGGCTGTAGCCATGCTTCACTCTAGAATAAGGTTCTTCGAGTGTAGTTATCTCACTAAGTAAAGCGGGGCTTTGATTTTATGTGAAACTTTTCTAGATTTTTCGGGGAAATGAGTAGTATATTGACGCTACCTTCTGCCCCTTCTTCGTGATCTGCAGGTTCGGACCAAATTTGTAGAAAACAGCCTCCGCCGGCTGTAGGCTATGCTATCTGGCTAAGATTAGAGCGTGGGAGGCGCCACCGGTCCGCCGCGCTCTCTATTGGCGTTAGTTTCAGTAGTTGCTTTCGCTGATTCCCGCTACCCTTTACAGACGCGGGAGGGTAGCACATTACCATTTACAGCCCTTTCCTCAAAATTTTTCACGTTACGGGCATTGTCGCATGCACGACTTGCTTTGCCCAGTGTATCCTCCGGAGTACCTATGGCTGATCTGTCACCCATTTCTTTTTAGTTTATACCTCGGCTCTTTGACTGGCATGTACCCAAGTGTTAACCTTAAAGGGTCTATTGGGGTGATCCCTCGCTTTCACGTTTGGGTGCTTGCTCGTGGTTTAGGTTAGTGAGCGGTTTTTCATGCTTCTCGCAGTTTCCCCCGGAGGGTTGTTCGCACCAAGAATTTAGTTGGGCCTTGGAGCCTTCCGGGCCACCTTTGTTGGAAGGGGTAACGCTTGACCCTGACGCACTCGTGATAACCGTGCCACGAAACTTAACCAGGCCCCATGCTATGGTTCCCTGCGGTCTGTTTCCGCTACGGGTTAGGGGACCGCCCAGGCGATAATCTATTGACCTTCGCTGATCCAAACGCGCTCTAGCGAGGCGCACACTAAATACGTTTCCAATACCTATAGCAGCTCCCGCTAAAGCAATGGTAGCTGCTCCTGCTCCGATGTTAACCTAAGCCACTCTATTGCTGACGCAGCTCGGCTTCCGAACCGTACGTGAGCCTACGGCCTCATACGGCTCTTCTCATAATGTTTGTATCTTCGAGAGTTTCGGCCATGTAAAAGAAAATTTTAGCAATTAAAAGTTTGCATATTTGTTTAATATACCTATCAATATGGTCTGTGTTCCAGCCGTTAGCCTCTTTTGGAGTGCCTGCGTTTTGTTTTCTATGGTCATTCTGCCGCGAAGCCTTATAGATCCTGGATTCTAATCTGAACACAAGCCCTTCGGCCTTTGGCCCGGGCATAGCGTGTCCAGGCCACAGGTAAAAAAAATAGATTTTTTATTGAAAAATATCACTTAAAAAAAATATATATAGTTTTTACCCGGAACACCCAGTTTTTTTCAAAGTTATGAGTCTCCAAGTAAGCATATCACAAGAATTTATCACCGCGCTTTCGCTTTTTGGAGAATCCTGCTACCAATGAACATATGGCCTGGCTAGCCTACCCTACGATCATCTGTTTGGAGTTCAAGGTAGTTACCCCGTTCCCGAGTCGGATTGTTGCGAAAACCTAAGAGACGAGCAATACTGCGGGAGGTGGAACATGCACGTAGAACGTAGTGGAAGCAACTACTTTCCTGGCCTCTTTTACTGTATTCCCAGAATGCCTATGATTAGAAATCAAGCTAATCATACTCGTCCTCATTGACTTGTAGTCTAGCCCCCAGTAAGGGTTCAGCATACCGAAGGTGATCGGGCACCGAAGCTTTAACTCGTTGACCAAAGTGTTCCTCTCGGTTTTCTTCCTGCGACCATTCTGCTAGAAATTCCGGGGTTGCCACTCCCATGTAATGATCGAGAGTTTGCGGGACATTACCGCGCAACAGGGATTACACCTGCATCCGACAAGAGTTAGAATACTAAGTTCCGGCCAAAAAAAAAATAGATATATTTTTTTTTAAGTATTTTTAGGTTTGTGGGCCAACGGGTCGCACTAATTTTGCACCTTCTAGCATAACAATTTCATTTTTGTTTCTGTCAAAACAATGACCATTCAAGGGCTGATCAATCGAAATGAGGCCAACCCAACCATTTAGCCAAGTGATGTCATATTCATTTCATGTGGTTAGAACACAAATGAAGGCGTAAAGACGTGTTCTATTTACACAATCTCGACTAATAAAGCAAGCCAGGAGAGACTGGAGTCGTATGGCTGAGAGTTGCGCCTCATACTCAGTTTCATGAGGAATGCAATTACTATGTAATTGCGGGTGTAGCAAAAATCTATTTTCTTTCGGCCTTCTATTACGTTTCTGTAATCTTCTATAAGACAAGTAAAATAGCCCGGGTTCGCTTTCGAGTTTATTCGATCCTTCTTTCCTCAAAAAAGAAAATCCGTGTCATAAATTGATCCAAAGTTACTTCTTGTTGTTTTTTCTAGAAAGAAAGTATCTTTACCCACAAACTTGGCTGGTTTTTCTAATAAAACTGGAAAGGATTGGCACTTGTTGTTATCTTCCCAGATATGATAAACTCGCTCTAACGAGGGCTTCCTACATTAGCATTAGAAAATGGTGAAACCGGGCCTGTACCCCGGGATTTCACTATATTGCATTGTCAAGTAATTGAAAATGAATAACTTTATGATGATATTTAAACACGGCGTTTTTTAGGGGGTCGGCATCCATTATGTGGGGTTGGGGTCACATCTCTAATTTTAGTAATAATAAGACCTCCTAGTCGTAAACCACGTAGCGACGATTCCTTTCCATAACCTAACCCTTTTATTTCAACCTCAACCGACTTAATTCCTAGTTGAATAGCAGTTCGGGCAGCATTTTCTGCAGTTGCTTGAGCAGCATAATTGGTTGAGCGACGAGATCCCTTGAACCCCAATGAACCTGAGGAGGACCAAGTTTTTGTATCTCCTTTATGATCTGTTACAGTAATGATGGTATTACTTAAAGTTGATCGAATATATGCAATACCGTGCTTTTTTTTCTTCTGCATGAGTTTTTTTTGAACGTTTAGATTTTGTTTGATATCATCGATCGGGTTTTTTTCCAATCCATCTTATCTGTTTACTAATCAAAAATAAATTTTGTGGAAAAAATTTGTACAAAATAATCCATTAAACAAAAGAGAACGCCGCAGCTTTTGGTTCTCTGGGTGAGAAATTCTATTATCCGAGCCCGCCCTGCCGAGAAGCGGTTACGGTGCAAGAATAGATGAAAAATATGCGATGACTCAAAAAAAATATATATATATATAGATTTACTGCGCCCTTTGACCCGTTGCGCCTATATGCCAACCAATAGGAGCCGGCCTTACCAATCGATGATGTTTTTGCGGAGAAAAAGCCAATAACAAACTGTGTAATGAAATTGAAATTTCATTACACATCGCTTCGCGCCTTCATCATTTATCATGGATAATAAAAAAAACTTACAGCCTGCGGCCTGAATCAACTTCGTTGATTGATCGAAACGTTTCTGAATTTGCGACAAGTCTTAGCATTAGTATGAGTTCGTTGACCACGTAAGGGCAATCCCGCATTATGGCGAAAACCGCGATAACAACCAATACTCATCAATTGTTTAATATCCCTCTGAATTACTCTCGTTAATTCCAAATCAACTAAATAATTTTGACTTATTATTTTGATAATTCGGTCAATTTGATACTTAGTTAACTTATTAACTTTAATGTTATCATTAAAACCTAATTGAGCACACACTTGAATTGCTTTTCTAGGGCCAAGTCCAAAGATTCGAGTTAAAGCAATTTCTACTTGTTCATTCGGCACTAAATTAGTTCCTAAAATATATGACATGATTTATTTTTTTTTTCCTTGTTTTTTATGTAGAATTTCGTTTCGATATTGTATACCTTTTCCTTTATAAACTTCAGGAGGTTTACAACTTTTGATGCTGGCAGCAAATTGAGTTACTTTTTGATGATCTATTCCGGTACAACAAATGATATTGGGCTTGAAGCAAAAAACGCGAACTGCAGACGTGACTTGGAGTCGAATCTCATGACTAAAGCCTAATTTTGGATATAAAATAGAGCCTTGTGGATTAGTACTGGCTTTGTACCCAACTCCAATTATTTCCAAAAAACAAAAGAATTTGGCTTCCATAAACTTGACTTAATTTTTTTTTATAAACTTGGCATAGAATCTCGCCATCGGTTTTTCGTACTTCACGATCCCGTATCAAAGCCCACTTCGAAGTGGATAAGATTCTTTATTATACTAAGCCCTAAACGAGTTGTTGATGAAGAAATTAGAGACTTCGGTTCAGAGATTTTTTTCATTTTTTTGGAATAGATTTGATCAAAAAAATGACATTTTAAAAAGATTCTCAACCTTCTGTTTGCTTCCCTACAGAATCTGTTAATAGAAAACTTGCATTGTACAAAATCGTAAGAAAATCCCGATAGAGACACAAAACGGAAACACCAGAGACACCTTGATGCTGACAAAAGCAAGCGTTTTATTCTCTCGTTTCTCTTTTCGAATAATCGGAATAGGTAGGTTCTCAGAACTATACGTGAAAGCTTCCGCTTCATACGGCTCAAGTTGATTCTCAGAGGTGCTATCGTCGGGCGTCCGCGGGCGCTCTCAAGGCATTTTTGGTTCATCCGCAAATCTAGTATTACTTCGCGTGATTTGCTGATGGCAAGTAGCATGCAAAGGTTATATGTTAAAAGCATCCCGGCCGCGACCTTTTGATTCAGGTGCAGATTCACCAGTTATCATCGTATAGTCACCCTCTTTATAGACTACACGCCAGTAATTGCACCTACGGTAGACTATGGAGATATTCTATTTATAAGTATTTTGCGGCGCTTCTAATAAGAGCTCTGGCCTTCACTTGGGTATAGGTTGAACTCTTATTTCATGGGATTTGACCATTACGCGTTTGAAAGTTCTTATGTTAGAAAAGCTCATTAAGGTGACGGAGGCGGTAGAATCTATTTTATTAGTAAACGCGGGCGGATAGATATTTTCTTGTACGCTCATTCGAGCACGCTGCACGAAACATGAGTTCCTTGCCTGCTTATTGCAGCGGATGAGATTTGCGCGTAACCTAATCAAAATCTTGTAGAATTCTAGCAATGGAGTTATTCCACGCCATCAACTCGCGCATTTTAATACGCAAAGAGTAGCCACATGGTTAGGTAGGATTGTGATACAATAATGGTTTACGCCCGGCGAGATTTTCTTGAACTTGGGGCGAAGCCCGTGGTTTCAATATCCTTCATTTTAAAGGACCCTGCTTTCTATTCATTATTTCGGTCCTGACCTCTTTGGAAACAGGACCGCATTCTTCTTGTTATAATGGCAATTTTAGAACTTCAGTCAGGAAGATCGAGGCAACCGTCCTCTACATAATTTTTTCCGTGGTTTAGCTTAGGAGGGGCTTTCGCGCATTCCAGTATAACCGCCTCGAGACTGCTAATTCATTAGGAGTGGGGCATGTTGCAACCTTATGGTAACAAAGCCCAGCAAGTACGTCTTGGGTTTAGGGCGCATACATAGCGCGGCACACCGGTCGAGTTCGTTCGGTATTCAGAAGCCAAAGAGCGCACAGCGCTGTAAAGGATGAAACCAAAAAACGTAGAGCAAAAAAAAACTATTTCAGGCAAAAAAGAGTTTTTTTTGCTGCACCCTATGGGTACTCGCAAAGCTAACCTTTCTTCCATTGACTACCAACACGATTTGTTTATGCCTATTAAAGAACCTTTAGATGCTAATTCACGAGAGACTATACGAGAAACGCGAAATAACTTATATACGGAACGGGGGCGACCTGTGAAAATACATCGGTTTCTTACTCGTGTTCTGGAACTATTTCTTGGCAACTTAGACGACTTTAAAAAATATTCATAACGTATTTGATTAGGGAGGTTTTTGTGTCGAGAAATAGCTTTACATTGCATTCGCTCCAATTCATATTTAGCCACAAGTAATCTACGTGTATGATCTCGTATAATTTGATTTGACATATGACTAAACCTCTTTTTGCAGAAAACCACTCCACAAAATGAAAGCCTCATCTTGTGTTTTGGCCGAAGTAACAATAGTTACATCAAACCCTTGAATATGTTCAAAAATCTCGAAATGATTTTGTATTTCCGGAAATAATCGTAACAACGGCGTTGGCATTGATAATCGAATGGAGCTTTTTTGTACTTTAACTGGGTAATCGTAAAAAGATATTATCGTAATAAGTTTTTCCAAGAAATTATACATGGTATGCCCCCGTAGAGTGCTCTGTGCTAGGTAAGTGACATATCCTGTGTCTTTTTTCGACTCTCGATTCAATAGAAATTTATTAAATCGAAACGACTTTCCTGCCGAATCTCTGCTTCGTGTCCGTATGAATTTTTGACCACAAACAATCTCCATAGCTAATTTTACATTTTTTATCAAATTAGAGGGTGCCTTTGGAACTATTATTATTTTACACAATCTAGGAACTTCCATAATGTTGCCATAATTCAATTTTAACAACAAATCTTGACGTAATAAATTTTCGTAATGAAAACGGAGTCTATTTGGAGTGAACATAAGTTGGCTGCTTTTTTTTTTATTTCAGGTGGAAACGGATATAAGCACTGTCCCCTATCTGATTCAGAAATAGCGGGCTGTTATGCCTTCCTTTTACGTAATAGGAAGAAAAGCGTAGGAGGACGTAGTAGCAAGCTCTTGATTAGCCTCGCGCCCCAAGGAAGCGAAAAAAATGGTTTTTAACTTTTCGCAGCAAATATTTTAGCCCGGAAGCCTTAGCGCTTCACTCGGGGGTCTTCGACCTCAACGTTATGCGCTTTATTCTATTCAGAAACGAGAAAAGTGCTGTGTGGAACAAAACTCCGCATTGGGGTCAAAGACCATGAATTCTTTATAATAATAAATTTTTTACTCGTTTCACGGTCTCAACATTTCTATCGTCTCGACTGCTTGTTCGTTTTCGGGCCCATAGAGGCCATAAGTTTACAAAGATTCCTGGTCTTTACCCACTTTCTTCGCTCCGCCCTGCGCCTTTCGGCTTCGTTCTTTATCCATTAACTAATTAAAACCATTGAACAAACTTGGTTGACAAACATAGTTTATGCGCCGCTAATGTGGCAGCTTGTTGCGCATTTGACAAACTCACACCATCCATTTCAAATAAGATTTGTCCTTCTACCACACGAGCAATCCAACCTGTAGAATTCCCTTTTCCTTTTCCCATTCTGACTTCGGTGGGTTTACTAGTAATAGGAATATCTGCGAAAACTCTTACCCATATTTGACCATTTCTTCGAAATTCTCTGCTTATAGCACGACGCGCTGCTTCAATTGCTTGATATGAGATACGACCAGCTTCACAACTTTTCATGCCATATTTTCCGAAACAAAGTTGTGTACCGTCTGCTTTGCAACCCTTAAATCTGCCTTTTTGATATTTACGAAATTTTGTACGTTTTGGATATAGCACAACTTGTCCCTTTTTTTGTGTTAAAAATATGAAACCCACACTTTGACACCTAAAATCCCATAAGGAGTAGATGCTTGTGCTTTCGCATAATCGATTTGATTGGAAAATACATGTAAAGAGGTTTCACCGTACTTTTTGCATTCAGTTTTAGCTATTTCTGCGCCATTTAATCGGCCTGAACAACAAATACGGATTCCTTTAACATATTGGCATTTTTCAATCTCTTGAAATGTAGATTTACAAATTTGTCGAAATGATTTTTTTTGTTCCAGTTTCCAAGATATTTCTTGAGCAATTAGAGAAGCACTTTGATAAACAGAAGCTATTTTGACTGGCCTAATTAAGGTATTAGTTTTTGTTTGATTAGATAAAAAAAATTGCATTTTTTTCCAATAATAATAACGACTGAACAAAGAGTGAACTTTTCTCCATTCAGCATCTCTTGAAATGAAGGGAGCACCAAAATCCAATATAGACCAGGGTTGCCGAATCAGCTCTGTATTTTTCATCATGTAATTATCAGCTAATGGCACGCCTTGCTCGCGATAAATTCGAGAACGAAGCCTTAAAAGGCTCTGTTTGCGCAAACAGTGGAGGGCATTTTGGTGTGGGAACGTTAGTGCCCGGACAAAGCTGGGGAGCGCCGTGCGCAAAGCTAAAAGCTCTTCCGCGCTACGCATCTCTGTCCTTCCGGAATGAATATCTTCAGAGAAAAGCCAAACTGAATAAGCCGTTTGGATGTTCGGAGAAATTTCGGGTCTATTTTTTCTCGCAAAGCCCACTTCATTCGCCAAGCGGATGAAGTGGGTAGAACCCCGTAAGGCTTCCACATAGGAGCCTTGCGCGGTTTTGTCCATATAGGTTAAGCCTTCTTTTTTCGAACAAATGCGTTTATTTGACAGAATAGAACGCATTCTTTTTTTCAAGCTGTCCTCTTTTTCTTCTGTTCCCTTCGTAATATATTTTTTAATTATGCTCCGTGCCGCCAAATTGGAAACTATGTTAACAATAGGATCAAATTGAATTCGGTTCTTTGAATAAAAGAAGTATTGCATGACCAAATGATTTAGAGGAGCACGCACAGCCGCGAAAAGGGTCTGTGGAAATACATCGCTAATTTGACGCAGAGAGCCAAAACAAGAAAACGCATAGCTTTTTTCTGACATTTTTCTGTCATCATTCTCCAAAAGGGCATCGTTCCTCAAAGAAGTAGAGTTTTTGGAGGCCATCCAACCGCTGATCCGAAGTAATTGATCGATTCCGTGCATCGATGGTAACTTATCATCGTATCCATAGCGCCGAATCTTGACTTCGTTTCGCTGTATCTTCGTAGCGTCGTCAATACGCCTAATCAGCTTGACCGATTGTATTGCCCCAAGGCCTGTGTGTCTCGATCGGCTAAGTCGATCCAAAAAAAAGACGTGAATGAATGTCCTTTTGGGAAAATGATGAATAATAAACTTACCGAGACGAAAGCCAAACGTTTTTCCCGTAGGTGGACGTATTAAATCAAAGTAATCTCTAAAATTTACATCTTGATACAACAATTTTCCATAATAATAATCACTAAACCAACTTGAATCTGAACTACGATTCAGATTCAGTCTGACTGAAATCGGATTTATTTTTTGCGCCATAGTTCACTATCGTACCTTTTTTTTTTGTCTTATTTTCGTTCTCGAGGGCGAAGCTCTCCTCCCAGAGGAAGAAGGTTTCCGTGTAGAAGCAAACTCTCCAAATTTATGACCAACCATTTCTTCAGTAATTTTCAAACCAACAGAACCTTTTCCGTTATAAATTTGTGCATAGCAACCGACAAATTGAGGCAGAATACAAGATCTACGTGACCAAATTTTCCATCTGATCTTTTTTTGCTTGAACAAGCAAGCATCCACAAAAGGGCCTTTCCATACAGATCGTGTCATAAACTAATTTCTGCGTTTTCTTACTACTGTTCTAAATCCACCTTTGGCGGGCTTTCCCCAAGGTGATACCGAAGGTCTACCTCCTTTTGTGCGTCCTTCACCTCCTCCATGAGGATGATCCACCGGATTCATAGCAACACCCCGAACAATGGGACGTCTGCCTAACCATCGGCTTTGTCCTGCTTTGTCAAGCTTACGTTTACCATGATGAAGATTGGACACTATACCGACAGTAGCTCGGCATCGGGAATCTATGAGTTTGTCAACACCCGAAGGCAATCGCACAATACATTGTGGTGTATTTTCGAATTTCTTGATTATTTGGGCAAAGGTCCCTGCAGCTCGAATCAACTTTGCGCCTTGACCCGGATTCCATTCAATATTATGTATCCATGTGCCTATAGGTATATGAGCCAATGATACGCAATTTCCTACCATTTGATAATAGGAATCAAGTATGTTTTTATTCTCACTTGAAGCGTAGTCCCCCCCAGGGCGTAACCAAGAAGCAGCCTGACTACGCTGCACGGGCTCTTCCACCCTGAGGGACCTTTGGCCTTCATTTGTTAGGTGAACAAAGTGGTTTCGGAACCGAAGGTCGTTATGGGCTAGCAAATTATGGGAAGATTTATGTTGATCGAACGAAGTCGAAGGTTTAGACCAATCACAATTCATTACCGTCTTGCCAGCTTCTAACTGATCACTAGCTAATATATAAGTGAAAGGTGCACGATCTACTTTGCCCGCCTCAACCATTGGTCCTTTTTCGCTATGCTCAGGTTTGAAAGAAAAAAATAGATTGGTTCTCCAAGAAAGCGCTTTGCGCTCGATTCTTTGCACCCCGCTATGCGTCTTCCATCTTCCGCCCTCATTTTCAGAAAACGTATCATGTCCTCCAAAGTTTTTCATTCGCGAAGCAAAGAAAGCGGGCTTTGACCCGGCTGAGGCTATCCTAGGTAAATCGAGAAAGCTACCGAAAGGCCCTAAAATTGCAGCCTCTCTCTTTGTCTCTGGAGAGAAAAGGGCAGAGAAAAAAACGTAATTTCTTCTCTGGGCTTTCCTGAACAAGAAGGAAGACGAAAATAAGAGGCCGAAAAAAAAAAGATTTTTTTCTCTCCGACCAAGAAAACGCTTGGCGTTTTCTTCTGTTTGACTATTGGCTGCCTCCGCTTGTCCCATTGCTCCGAGCCATCGTACTAAAGCAATCCAAGAGGAACGATTAGGATCATAGTCGATTCTTTGTACAAGGCCAATAGACGAAGTGCTCCGTTGAAAATCCATTTTCCGATGCAATCGCTTCGATCCACCTCCTCGATGAAAAACAGTAATACGCCCTGATGAATTTCTGCCAGCAGACTTTTTTTTTAAACGAAAAGTTAATTGTTTTAGTGTCATGGTGTATTTGCCTCTTTTATTCGTATCAATGTCTCATCTACGATGATTGACCGCCTGCAGCAAGGTTTGCTATCATCTTATGATAAGATGGATTAAACTGCGAATAGATCCTAGAGTTGCTGCGCCCTTCTCGCGCTTTTCTTCAACCTTTCTTATGTATTCCCATTTCAGATTGTTTTCTGTATATAAGATCTTTTCTTTAAGCGATTCGATCTTGTGTGTGTCAAGTAGGTGCTCTAGGTTTGCATTCTCAAAAGATTTAATAACGATGCATTTTAGTTAGTCGTTACATAATGAAATTAGTGCTTTTTTTATGGCATTACGTAGGAATGCCATAAGCCTGATGGGCCGCGGGCGCTTTCATCGTTCCACCCGGCCCTGTCATTCGCTATGCCAAGGGTAAAGCAGACAGCAGAATGAAATCTATATAGATTTTTTTTTACTGCGCTCTGTGACCTTTGCAAGCTTATTTTCTCTACTCATTAAAGGGGCATAGAGAAGAAAAGCGCCAAGGCACCCTCTGCCTCTGTGCTCCCCGTTCGCGAAACGAACAGAAAAGTGCGTAGCTCCGGGAAAGAAAAGCCTTAAAATAGCGCATTCCGTAGCAATTCGCTATGTATATACTTCTCTGCACGCTATGTTGATGAGTCATCATAGATGATTCAGCGACGTTTCGAGTTTCGCGAAAAAAATCTTTTTTGGCTCGAGAAAGGTAGGGCCCTTCCTACCTGTGAAATAGTAATTCTATCTATCTACCTCTCCAAAAACAATATCTTGAGTACCAATTATGGTAACAACATCTGATAGCATGTGATGTTTGGACATAAAATCAAGCCCTTGTAGATGAGCAAAACCAGGTGCTCTTATTTTACAACGATAAGGACGATTGGTTCCATTACTGACTAAAAACACACCAAATTCTCCCTTAGGTGCCTCTACTGCAGTATAGGTAGAAGAAGCTGGTACAGAAAAACCTTCTGTATAAAGTTTGAAATGATGAATTAAAGATTCCATGGATTGTTTCATTTGAGATCGTGAAGGGGGACATAGCTTACGATCATCCGCTTTAATCATGCCACTAGGCATTTGATTAAGACATTGCATAATGATTCGAATACTTTGTCGCATCTCTTCGATACGAATACAATAACGGTCATAACAATCTCCTCTGGTACCTACGGGTACATCGAAAATCAATTGGTTATACACATCGTAAGGTGCTGATTTTCGCAAATCCCAGCATACTCCTGAGCCTCTTAACATTACACCACTGAATCCCCAATCCAAAGCTTGCTGTGCGGTAACAGTACCAATATCAACTAATCGTTGTTTCCAGATACGATTGTTGGTTAACATTTCTTCTATTTCATCAATACGAGAAGCAAATTGTTGTGTAAATAGAAAAATATCTTCACTTAAGCCCAAAGGCATGTCTTGTGCAACTCCGCCTGGTCGTATGTAACTGGCATGCATCCTGGCTCCTGAAACTCTTTCATAGAATTCTAAAAGTTTTTCTCGCTCTTCAAAGGCCCACAGGAACGGAGTTAATGCCCCCACATCCATAGCATGAGTAGTTAAAGCAAGTAAATGATTTAAAATTCGAGTTATTTCACGAAATAACACTCGTATATACTGAGCTCGTAATGGTACCTCACAATTACAAAGTTTCTCTACAGCTAAAGAATAAGCATGTTCTTGGGCCATCATAGAAACATAAATAGAGTCAGAATTTAATTGATGCCAGCTATGCCGCACACATTCACTCGCATCACATAATAAAGTGCTCCCCGAACCGTGTGAGATGGTCACCCATCACACGGCTCTCTAACTTGAGTTACCCTTAGATTTTAGATAAGCAAACCAGGAGCGCAGCGTCATAATGGTTGAGTTTCAACTTCAGAAGTATTTTCGCTTCTGGGTGATGAAGCTCTGGTTCGAATAAAGCGTCTGCCTGGTTTATGCGCTAGCGAACGAACCAAATATTAACGGACTTCCTTCGTTTCTTAAAAGTTGCGCATTCTGGCTTAATTTTTAGAGAGTATGGAGTAGGCTGGTCTTCTCCGAACTGCTCAAGTGCGCGGCGTCAGTCTGCCGACTTAGGCTCCTTTCCTTCCGCTTTCCAGCAGCACTTCCTTTCTTCGTTTACATGGTTCTCGAAGCAAAGGCCAGGGCAGGTACTACGAGCCCTCTGTCCCACGCATCTTTATCTAGAAAAATGTATGGTTCACCGGTTCCACCGAATGCTCCTATCTTTTCACAAGATCGTATGAGTGTGTAGTTATGCTTCAGATGCTTTGCTATATTCATATTGAATCGTAGTTTCTGTTTCTATCTCTGGTGTACTCGCCTCAGATCTTCGACACACGAAGAAAGACGTTGTAGGAGGAGGCTGCACTCAGAAAACTGAAAGCCAGCAAAAAAAAATATTTTGCCTTACTTTGTTATCTTGCCAAGGGAAGCTTATTTTCCTTCTAGCCTAGCGCGCCCAGGTGATCATTCCGCTGGCATCTCTCATTCATGATACTTTCCATTTGACTGACACTCAAGGATGCAGTTGAAGATACGGCCAAGGGTTGGCTATTCCCAGTTATCTCCTTTTACGACATGCTGTCGTCGTCGCCATATTCTATATGTCGATTAGTCGTATCTGTTTTGCTGCGGGTTTCTGCAGCACCTCCATTCTGGAGGAGTTCATTCGATGACTTCGCGGTCGCCCTCTAAACGATCAAAATAAGGTAAAGCTTGAAGATAAGTTTTATACTCGATTAATTTTTCTGTGCCTCTAGTCGGGTAGGCGCCGATCTTTCGGCCGGAACCCCCCTAAGAACCGTACGTGCAAGTCTCCTCGCATACGGCTCGCGCCATTTATTACAGGTGGCCCGAGATTCAATAAAGAAGGTCTGAAGCCTGCAAAAAAAAATAGATATATATGCTATGCTCTGCAGCCGTTTTGGTAGCTTGGAAATGTGCATGCGCAAATTTGAGACTGCTTGTTTCCCTAGTTCATGGAATTCCATGAAGTTTAGGCAGCGCCATCTGTCGTATCCAACACCCGCAGTCTTGCCCCGCGTTTCAACTACAGTGGGGTCCTACGAGCTACCACCTATTTCTCCCTTTTCTTTCAGCCTCGATTCGAACCTTTCCACTTCCGTTAAATGACCCGGCCTCCCTGGCTTGACCTTCCGGTTATGCTCCTGCAGCTCTACCGGTTCCTCCTCCGGTTTCCTTGTTGCTAGAATCTTTCCGTATGCTTTTGACGCAAGCTTTATCCTTCACGACTCGTGCCTTTGCTAGATAGTATTTGCCAGTAGTGCCGTCCTACCCGACCTATAAGGTTCTGGCCCGTACCTTGTGGTTAGCCTACCCATTGTAGGGACAATGAATTGGCGGTTGAAATGGGACCTTAGGCCGGTTACACGTTCCGCTGTGCCGAGATGCGGAGGGGCTGGTCGTGATAATCACCCCGTAGGAATACGCGTGCGCCCTTGACGGGCACTCCAGGACCCGCCGACGCGTTCTCGTTTCCAAGAAAGCCCAGTGGTAAGTCAACCACAGTGGTGGTATTGACATACCCCTATTCATCTCTGTCGAGACCTCTAGTGTGGATAACGAGGCCACCTTCACGACCTTCTCCCCCCTTTCCCCCGAGCGATTTGCCTCACTTGAGTTGCCCAACAAAACGCCTTTTGCCCGGTGCTTATGACGCGGGAGTTGCCTCCACGCGCCACCCGTGGTGGGGAACGAGCAGGACATAGCTAGCGGCATAGGATATGCCGACTCGGCGTCAGCGGCTTCATGCCGCACTGAAGTAATCCAATATGCGGTTCCGCGCGTTCTACAACTTCTCCATTCATTTCCAATACTAATCGTAAAACACCATGAGCAGCAGGATGTTGAGGTCCAAAATTCAAAGTAAAATTTTTGATTTGTTTGGTTTTAGCCATATTTAATCATTTTTCTCTTTACAGAGCCTACAACCGGACTTGAACCGGAGACCTTTCCCTTACCATGGGAATGCTCTACCATCTGAGCTACGCAGGCCAATATATAGCCACTGTTTGTATTATGGTAGAAAAATACCGTAATTGTTGCTGGCTTCATTTCTGTTTCTCGGCTCGGCTGCTTCGCAGCCTGAAGGCCCGTGAAACCGAAACATCGTAGCTTTGCGAGGCGGGACACCGGGAGAGGAAATCCGGGGGCACTGCTGCCCGCGGCATGCATTAGGGCGCCAACTCTCTACCCGAGCATAGAGCACAGCCAACTATTTCTCTTGCCAGCGTTAGAAGAACGCTACGTGTCCTCCATCTTTACCCTCAACACGTTTTATTACAAATTATTCCGTTTGGTTTCCAGATTCTTTTCTCCAAAGTCAAGTCAAAGTGCAAAGCATAACGAGATCTCCTGCAGCTAGTAGAAAGCGTAATTCATCCAAGCACCTATACTGCTTTTCTACAATATATCACTTGTTTATTTGGAGACGATCGGAGTTGAACCGACAGCTTCATGCTTGCAAAACATGCGCTCTACCAATTGAACTACGTCCCCTACGGAGAAAATGGGATTTGAACCCAGGATACAGTATTGTTGTATTTGTCAGGATGGCGGGCCCTCTCATGCTTTTCTCCCCCGGTTAGAACCACACGTGCTGCGCTCTGCGCCCACATACGACTTACGCAACCTAGGATATTCTCTCTATAAAATTCTATATAGAAAATTTTTCGGTTCCGCTAACACCGATTAAGATCTTAGAGTCTTTTTGACAAGGTCTTTGTATTAGTTCCTTGCACTATTCATCCGCATAGCATAATTTTTTTTTCCAATCTCTTTACTCTAGCATCAGCTCAGTATGTAATCTTAACCATTATTACATTATCCCTAAAGTTTCACACCTCAAGATTACTTTTGACGCGGGTAGGATAAGGGCTACGCCCTGTAAAATTGAATCATATTATATCGCATGCTTTTCATATTATATCGCATGCTTTTTTGGTTCTATTTCAATAAAAAAAAAAGATTTTAACTGATTTAGTTACCAGTTCATAAAGAGAGATATATCTCTCTTTATGAACTGATTTTATAATAATTCATTTTTGAATCAAAAAATTACCGGGAAAAACGGGATTTGAACCCGCGACTTCTGGCGTGACAGACCAGCACTCTAACCAACTAAGCTATTTTCCCAAACATAATGAATCATCGTAGATGATTCATCGGAATCTTTCCATTCTACTGGCTATATACGTTAGTAGAAACCCGGAAGTATCGTTCAAGCGAAGCCACGAGTCTAATGGCTGCGCGGCTCTCTGCTTTGCACCGAAAGGCACTTTTTCGCGATTAGTTGACCTGTGGCCTCGCATGCGTCAAGCCGATTACACAGTAATGGCCAATAAGGCCGAAGCGCTTCGGCCTCTACTCGCTATGCTAGTGGAGCCGTATGGAACCAGGGCACCTTTTAAATGTCCACAGTAAAAAAAAATCTATATATTTTTTTTCTCATGACCATCTTATAGTCCAGATTGTACCATAAACTAAGAAAACGCATAGCGTTTTCTGCTTTAGTTGGCCCAACGAAAACCAGAGCAAAAAAGCGGTAATATATATTATCGCTTTTTTGCTCTGGTTTGCCACTTTCTTATGTTCTCCTTAACCGTGTCATTCTCTTTCGAAAAGAATAAGCTCTCATTCGCCGTGCGAATAAAGCGGGCTTGCTTTTTTCCCTTTTTTCTATTATCGCGGTTTCATTATCATCAATTAAATTAGTAAATTTATTCATACGCTAGATTCAATTTAGAATCATGGATAATGAAAACCCTTGGGTAATAACGGACTTGAACCGCTGACTCTCTCGGTGTAAACGAGGCGCTCTACCAACTGAGCTAATTACCCTAATATGCTAAATAATCAATTAAAAAAGAACACATCATGATTAGTTTCTTTTTTCTTAAAGGTGTTCATTTTTTACCAATTGCTTGACGCTTTATTTTATTGCACATCACTCAAATTGATCTTTCACAGCTACGCCACCGAAGTGGTTCCTCCAGCCTATTGGTTAAGGTGAAGCGGATAAAGGGCCGGACCCGAAAGTAGGAGCGTAAGGCTTGAAGATAAAAAGCATAGCAAAAAAAGATTTCTTTTTTTTCTCTCTATTACCACTTGTTTCTTATATAGCATAGAGCATCGACAAAAGGTAGGTTGCGCTAATCTCTTTATTGATTGTATATAATTGAGTATACTATGTAATTAATATATAATGTCTTTTTTTTTTCATTTTGTTGAAAAGAGCGCGGGGGAAGCGAAGCATATTATTCAGAAGCTCTTCAGCGAGGGGAAAAAGTAGGAAAACTACCTTCACCTTTCATTCGTTGTGCGAACCCTCCCAGCCGCTTTTTCAGGCTTCCCCCATCGCAAAAAGATCTATTCTATTATTTTCAGGCATTCACTGTACGGGAACAGACAGTCATTGTTCCGCGAAACGCTTTAATATTTGCCACCCGATAGGGTAAAAATATTAAACTACCAGACAGGACAGAGAGAATCAAACGCAGGAAAACAAACTAATTTGGCAGCGCCCTGCTCGATTCGTTTGACGTCCCACCATCCTTTCAGTTAATTTCATCCGAGAGCCGGTGCGGCCTCACGGGCTCTCTTGCCGTGGGCTGCACTTTGTTGGCTACGCCAACAAAGGCTCTGAGAGCTCAATAAAGTTAATGAATGACTTATTATGCCTACTTATCGAGGTTTATCCCATTTTGTTTACGCGGCAATGGAAGGAATGCTAAAAGCTTGCAAAACGATAAAAGCAAAAAAACAGTTTTTTTGCTTTTATCGTTTTTTGGCTCGGAAATTGCCGGGTTACTCCCAATCTAAAGCGCCCTTCTTCCATTCGTATAAAAATCCAATCGTCAAAATCGATAAAAATACTATCATAGACCAAAATCCAAACAAACCAATTTTGTTAAGAGAAACTGCCCAAGGAAATAAAAAGGTGACTTCCGGATCGAATATAATGAATAGAATAGAAACGAGATAAAATCGTATATCGAAACGACTTCTGGCATCATCGAAAGGATCAAAACCGCATTCGTAAGCTGACAATTTCTCCGGATAAGCCGAATTAGAAGAAGAAGCAAATAGAAAGGAAACACCGATTAAGATCAAAGAAAATAGCAAACTTATTACTAGATAGACACAAATAGGTGCAAATTCCATAAACCAAGAACCACTTTTTTTTCTAGGAGAATAGTTCCAATGGTAGAACAATGGTCTCCAAAACCACAGGTTAAGGGTTCGAATCCCTTTTCTCCTGATTACACTAGCTAGAATTTGGTGAAGGGCGAAGCAATCATCGAAAATGATTGATTCATTTTAGAAGAAAGAAAAGACTGATGCAAACATCTATCTAGGCGCGGGCCCAGATAGTGGGCGCAAAGCGCAGCATTACGGCAATACATAGTTAATCTGGGTCATCCAGTGAAAAACCAAATAGTGGGCAAAGATGACGCATACGTAGATAATATCAATAGTACAAATACAAAGGCGTAAAGCCCTTTTCCTACTAATAGTACATTAGAAGAAGAAGCGTTCTATATATTCAATTTTGTTAATGTCTTGTTGCGTTTTTGTTTTCTTCAAATCTACATGTTGTTAATGTGGGGATGGAGGGTTTTCGAGCTCCGCTCGTATGACGAAACCCTACTAAGGGCGTAGCCAGAAGGCGGAAGAAAAAAAATTGGCTGCGCCCTGGCCGCTTTCACCCTCCACCCGGAAGCACGGAAACAAAACCTGCGGCCTGAAAATTTTTTTTTAGTTTCATTTTTTTGAACTGAATGAGTTGCTAAGAAGCTCTGTGTAAATTTTTGACAAAAGGTAGCCAGTTGACTATCAATCTGCTCAGTAATGTTTTTTTGTTGTACGATAGCAGAAAGTATATCTGAGTCTATAGACTTCAAAAGCTCATGTTCATATTGATTGATGCTCGAAATAGGAATTTGATCTAAATAACCTTTGACAGCTGCATAAATAACAACTATTTGTTTTTCAATAGGAATTGGGCTATATTGTGGTTGTTTAAGAACCTCTGTTAGCCTCGCCCCACGATTTAATAGATACTGAGTAGCCGCATCAAGGTCTGAACCAGATTGAGCAAAAGCGGCTACTTCACGATATTGCGCTAATTCTAGTTTCAAGCTACCGCATACCTGTTTCATAGCTTTTGACTGAGCCGCAGAACCTCGAGAGTAGGGTTCGCACCCATCTCTAGGCGCTAGCACAGGATATAGAACCCGGCTCCCTCTCAAAGAACCGCGCGCGATAGTCGCCTATCACACGGCTCCCTTCTCCTGAAACCTGTCACTTATAGACGGGGACAATCAAATCATCAATATTTTGTCCGTGCGTAGTTTCTTTGCTTCCCATTGAATGCTGGTTCATTATCCCGGAACTGTGCGGCATAACTCTCTTCCCTATCGGTCTTATAGCCTTTGCTTAAGTCTCGTGGCGTGAGCTTAAAGGCCGCCTTGATGGCCGTTTGTAATATCGGGTCTCTGGCGCTGATCATCGTAAGCGGTCTTGTCTTCCCGGGTTCTGTTGATTTTGGGATGTTTACTCGTTTCGCGGGGTATTTCCCCGTGCGCAGTTGTTCTGCGATGTGCCCGAATCATCTTTGATCAACGCAGATAAGAAGTGGATTTCCTCCCTGGAAGCATCATTCTTTTCGTTATCCCCTCCTTTTTTATGAATCTAGATTTGATGCGTTGGTACGATGCTATGAGCGCATGTGGGTCCGTTATTATGTTGATGATTTTCTGATATTTTCTGTCGACGTTAAGTTCCAGTTCTCGAATTCGATCGGCTGCAGCCTCAACTCGGGCAGGAGAAGCAGGACTTTCCTAATTCTCAGTTCTATCCATCGCCGAACCAACGAGGTTCCCCCCTCGTAAGTTTTTGTGGTGGTTCCACCGGGACCGTACGAATCGCGGCCTTTCCTCATGAATAGGTCCGGATTCCCATCGGGAGTTCCCTCTAGGTATTTAACGATTTGTAGAGCCTTGGTTGACTCGTTCATCGCCGTGGAGTTCGTGTGTTTTCCGACGCAGGGTTCCCCTTTTCCTTCTCGTGTAGTGGAAGTACTCATGCTGCAGACGGCACATATCCCAAGTTCACGCAGGTAGAATCCTGGGTGTCTTCCCTCTGAGAGTAGGGCGACCATCATCGAGGTTTGTTTTCCTGAACTTCCGATAGTTAGTTTCTGACTTACCGGCTTTCGACTCAGTTATAATCGAGTAAGGCAGATTACGCGCTGAGGGATCCTACGCAGAGCTTTCCAACTCCAGCGATCCCATGTGAATCTCACCCCGCTCACACGACTTACAGATAATCCTACATTAATAGCAGGTCGAATTCCACGATAAAAAAGTTCTGTTTCCAAAAAGATTTGTCCATCTGTAATGGGAATAACATTGGTCGGAATATAAGCAGATACATCTCCAGCTTGTGTTTCAATTACAGGTAATGCAGTCAAGCTACCTGCACCAGTTTGGTCTGACATTTTAGCGGCTCTTTCTGATAGACGAGAATGTAAATAAAAAACATCTCCAGGGAACGCCTCACGACCTGGTGGTCGACGTAATAATAATGACATTTGTCGATATGCCACTGATTGCTTTGAAAGGTCATCATAAATGATTAATGCGTGCATTCCATTATCTCGAAAATACTCTCCCATAGCGCAACCTGAATATGGTGCCAGGAATTGCAGAGGAGCAGGATCCGAAGCAGTAGCTGCTACAATAATGCAATATTCTAAAGCACCCGCTTCTGAAAGAATCTTAACTAATTGTGCCACGGTTGAACGTTTCTGTCCAATCGCTACATACACACAATACAATTTTTCACTATCCGAGGTGCCCTGTGTGTTGATTTGCTTCTGGTTCAATATGGTATCAATAGCGATAGCAGTTTTTCCAGTTTGTCTGTCTCCTATTATAAGTTCTCGTTGACCACGACCTATAGGAACCAGGCTATCTACTGCTTTTAATCCTGTTTGCATGGGTTCGTGCACAGATTTACGTGCAATAATCCCGGGAGCTTTAACTTCTACACGCTTTCGTTCTGCAGTGCTTAAAGCACCTTTTCCATCAATAGGTACTCCTAAGGCATCAACCACACGACCTAACAAGGCCTTTCCTACAGGAACATCAACAATAGATCCAGTGCGCTTGACAATGTCTCCTTCTTTAATAGCAGTATCACTACCAAATATAACAATTCCTACATTCTCATTTTCTAGATTCAAAGCCATTCCTTTCACACTGCTGGCAAATTCAACCATTTCTCCAGCTTGAATCTTGTTTAATCCATAAACACGTGCAATTCCATCTCCAACTGATACCACTCGACCGATCTCATCCACTTGCAATTTGGTGTAGTAATTGGTAATTCTTTGTTCTAATAATGTAGATAGTTCTGCTCCAGCCAACTTATTTCCAGTTAATTTGTTCGTAAATTAATAAAACCTTCTACCAATAAATTAAATAATTCCACAATCTGAACCTTCAGATTGTGTCCAATTTATCATCTTAGATGATAGATCGAGACGGGAAGGGGAGAGGCATTCATTGGCCAAGCTCTTTCAAGCTAGTAGAACATAAGGAAGAGGAGATGAAAGGCAAAATAGATAAAAAATTTTGGGGCATTTCTATATATTTTTTCTCATTCTTTTCTTTCTATTCCTCCCTTTTCTGTTAAGCCAATGAAGTAGCGGAGGCCCACTTTATTCTCTCGAATCCTCATCACCCGAGCGCGGCGTTTCCATAAAAGGTCAACACTCCCGCTGTTTTAGATCGAAAAGACCGAGTTTGGTTCAGACAGGCAAAGCGGATTATTCAGCATGCCGTAGAACTGAGCCGAGCATGCAATTACTACGAAATTGAATATTATTAAGATGGCTGTAAGCAAAAATTCTTTACTTTTTCCTCGATTTGTCACTACGCGAACTTTGTTCCCAGGGACTAGCAAAATCAAAATAGCGAAATTCTTGAGTCATCTCAATAGGTTCAGAAACCACACGTTTCTCTGAATCATCATAACGTACTTCCACATATCCACTTAAAGGAAAGTCTTTTCGTAATGGATGACCCTCAAAACCATAATCTGTTAATATACGGCGTAAATCGGGATGATTAGAAAAATAAACACCGAACATATCCCAAACTTCTCGCTCCCACCAGCCGGCTGACGGAAATATAGTGACTGCCGAACAAATTGGAGTTATTTCGTCCACACTGGTTTGTACACGAATGCGTGAGTTATATTGAATACATAGAGTCAAAAATTCCATCGCAGAGCCGCAGTTTCCCTATGCATTCTCTCAATAGAATAAAGTGCTCTCCGAACCGTGCGAGATAGTTACCCATCACACGGCTCTCCAACTCAAGTTCAACCAAGGTTGTTTGTAATCATATGGCTCTAAGCGTGGGCTTTCCCGGCGAAATAATCTATTTTCTACGTACATGGAGCATCCGTGGCCTTGCATTATAGCAGAAACTAGCAGCATATATGGCTTCCAGAGGTGCTGCGCCCTCGTATTGCTTATCGTGGTAATTTTTGTAAGCGAATGAGTTATGCAATTCGAGCGGGCTTTGCCTTTCTTAGCCGCGGTGTAGAATTCGTATATGGTTTAGCCGATGAAATACGTAGTATGTAGCTTAAGCGCGGTGCGTTATACATTGGTTTTTAGAGTTTGCCAGATGCTACTTACTAATTGACAGGGCAGAGTAGAATGGAGGTTAACGCGCACTACTGAATAGCTTTAAAGATACTGAAAGTGAGCAAAACAGGGTTTCGGGTTACTTCATTTATCATAAAACCGCCAGACGGTTTATCATTTTACACATATTGACAAGTAAGCTAAGCCCACCAGATTGATGGATTCTATATATTATCTAATTGCCGCCGTATTGTCGTCAAAACTTGTAGGTATATTCTGAATTGCGACTAGTAAGATATCCAAGGAAAGAAATTTTATTAATTTTGGTTCAGGTTATTAGAGTCTTATCCAGGTCAAGCCCAGGCTAAAGCCGTACTTCAATAAATCATGTAACCAAGTCAAGTATCTTTTCTGCCAGAGCTCGTGGACCAATTACTCCAATAGTAAAATCATCTATGAAACGCACACTTGCGGATGGCCTAGACCGAGGTTTCCTACTGTTTCAATTATGGCTCCATGTATCGCCGTGTGGCCGAGGAAAGCTACATAAAAAAAGAAATTATTTGCTGCACGCTTTTAGCGTTTTTCGCTTTAGAATGGAATTCGGAGTGGATTACCTAGTCCTCCAGTGTTTATGGTACTTTGATCAAAGTGCCGCATATAGTAGTTTTCCTATAAGCACCATTCTCCGAACCTCGATTAGGTAAAAGCTTTTTCTAGGCGGTAATCCACAGATTGATACCCTTTATAAGCTGAAAAAGGCTTTCTGTCTGGAACTGCTCTTTATGACAATGTTTCCAAAAAACATGCAGACGATTAGAATATGTCGAAGCAGCAAAAAAATATATATTTTTTTTAACTGCTTAGTCTCATCCAAGCTCAATCTCGGTCCCTTCATGCTGCTCGAGTACGCAACGTACCCCCTCCTACTAGCCAGGGGGTACGTCGATTTAAGCTCCTTCCCCTCCGTCATACAGTGCCAGCGCTTTCCTTTCGCTCTCCAGCAGCACTTCCTTTCTTCGTTCACATGGTTCTCGAAGCAAAGGCTAAAACAGGTACTACGAGCCCTCTGTCCCACGCATCTCTATCTAGAAAAATGTATGGTTCACCGGTTCCACCGAATGCTCGTAATTGGATGCTCTTGGGCATCTTCGCGCAGTGCGCTTCAGGTGCTCTAGATACCCTTAAGTGCTGTGCCTTTGAAGCTCCGCCCTTTACTTCAATTTTCATGAGCATAGCAAAAAGAAAAAAACGACTTTTGGGGATCTTGGTTCCTTTGTTGTCCTGGTACGATCGTCACTAAGCTCCGTCGTACGAAGAAGACGCTATGATACTTCATTCGAGTCTTGCCTAATGCGCCCGGGCTAATATCCCACCTACACCTCACGTTTACGAATGAAAAAAAAGAAATAAATTTTTTTCCCCGTTCAACTGCGTTTTAAAGACACGGTTGGGTATCGGCTATGGGTTGGCTATTCATTCCCTGTGATCCCCTTTCACGACAGGCTATGTTCCCCATTGGAAGTTCGTCCTGTTGGGTGTCTTTAGCGGTATATCCGTCAAATAAGTCGTGCCCGTTTCGTTGCAGACTTCTACAACGTCTCATTCGTTTGGTACGAATGAGCACTTTATTCGGTTACTTCGCGGTCGCCCTTAGTAAATTATAAACTACTTCAAATCTTTGTTTTCGAGAGGGATAATCAACTCCACAAATATCGATTAAGACCTGAAAACGTGTATTGGTATGATATTTCAAAAACCATAATAATTGAAATAGGTAATCAGGATTGGTATAGAATATATTTTCATGTTTTGATTTTCGAAATTGATGTATCCATTTCGGTAAAGTAGCTATCAGAGATTTGAAAAACGATTGGTTATCCACAAATCGTCTCTTTTTTTCTAAGAAGTAAACACATTAGAACATAAGTTAAAGGGCGAAGCATATTTTACTATTACAAAAGTCTAAAAGCTGGGAGCTTTGTGTAAAGCTCTAACCGATTCGTTATCAAGTAAAGCTCTCGACCAATAGCAGCCAATAGCAGCCAATAGCAGGGCGAAGCTAGCAGGCTACTGCCGTGCTACTGCCAACCCATAACAAACCTGGCATGAGGAGCGAGCGATTACTCAGCCGGGAGAAGCTTCTTCGCTGAGCGGTAAACAGCACCGGCCCTCGAGCACGATGTTGGGCAGGACCGGTCGCCCGGGCCGGGCATTGCCGTACTTATTAAGCTTCGAGACGCCTTTATGACTTTATTTTGCTATAGGCCGTCATTGCTGTAGAAGCTACAAAAGCCTTAATGACTGGAGTTCTAATACCAAAAACAACTTTTTTAATAGCCGCCGCCGTGCCAACATCATAATCATAACATAATATATAATGATAATTTCTCCAGAAAACTTAACGAAGTCAATTAAATTTTGCAATGTGCTAAATCATCAAATTTAATTGAAACAGTAGACGACAACTGTTCGGATGATTACGCGCTTGCTATAATAAGACTGGCGGAACGCAAAAAACGTCTATGCCTAGAACGTATCAATTAGCTACTTTCATGCGCAGATTTATTATACTGAGAATTTTTTTTTATACCGGGCATAGACGTTTTTTGCGTCGTAGCTGGATCTGGTGTGGAATCGGCAAAATCTCAGCAGATTAATAAAGGAATAAACGGGACAGGATCGATAGAAAAGAGAAGACGGCGGCACGCCTGGGCCATCATACCCTCTTCTACCAGAACTTCTCTAGCCAGGGCGTGAGCTCCAATAAATTTAGTACAGAGATGCCGCAGCGCAAAACCTCTCCTTTTATCCCAATCTGTTTGTCAAAATCTCTTGTGAACTATGAGCGGATAAACTTCGGCGAAGTCTCATAGGTCAAGAATCCTGGACAGAAACTTTGTTTGATCCGGAATTCTTGACCGACGCTGGATTCCTGAAATACCCGTTGTAATTGCTGGAGCAATCCCGGCAAGGATACTTGTCCAAATCCTCTAGAATTTTTTTCCGATTTTCACAAAGTGCAATGATAGGTTTGGAAAGTGGCGCAATTGAGAACACACCACTAATTAATGCGGAAATAATAGGTAAGAACCGGATACGGGGATTTAGTAATAAGACGGTTAATAAATTGATGGCTTTTCATTTCACAACATAAATTGAATTCTTAAAAATGTGGGAAAGCTTGCGAGGACTTAAGTCCTCGCAAACATTAGAATTTTGGATTAATCTAGCTTCTAATTCGCCGAGAATGGGCGTAATAGCAAAATAGAAGAAAAAACCAACTGAAGCAATTTGTCCAATAGTAACATATGGTGCTTCCACAGGTTGACATCCGATCCAGCCTAAAAGTAAGCAATCTGCCAGAAGCAACCAAAATAATTTTTGGTGAATTGGTCGAAAACTTGAACTACGTACATACGATGTATTAATAGACGGTAAAGCAAATAATGACACAAAAACTAGTCCTATGGCAGCTACACCCCCTAATTTGTTAGGTATACTTCGAAGAATCGCATAAACCGGTAAGAAATACCATTCTGGCACTATATGAGCCGGAGTTGACATGGGATTCGCGGGTATGTAGTTGTCGGGATGCCCCAAAACATTAGGTGCATAAAAAATAAAGATAGAAAAAAAAATGGCAAAAGCTACCCAACATACTAAATCTTTTACGTACATATAGGGATAAAAAGCTATTTTATCCACAGAAGAATTGATACCCAATGGATTATTAGAGCCATATTGATGTAATGCAGCAAGATGAATAATAGCAGCGGCAGCTATTATGAAAGGAAGTAAGTAATGAAGGCTAAAAAAACGATTTAAGGTAGCATTATCTACCGAGAAACCACCCCAAAGCCAAGTTACTATAGTATCTCCTACCACAGGTATTGCACTAGCTAAGCTCGTAATGACTGTAGCTCCCCAAAAACTCATTTGCCTAAATTCCCCCAAACCATGTCTTTTCTACATCCTTTTTAGACTCTATGGATGAATGATGTCAGGCTCCACTGGTTGTTTTTCATTTCAGCATTTCATTCAGAATATCGAGCAGCGATTTAAAGTATTTTTTACTGGAATTAGCCCTGATACGAAATGTTTTCTGCAGTATTTTGGTGAAACTATCTGTACGAATAAGGCCCGCGCGCTCTTTGGCCTTATCATCCATAAGCCAATAGGCTAATGCTCCAAGAGTCGAATAGTCAATAATTTTCTTAGAAACTCTCTCAACTGCCAAAAAAAAAACAGGAACTAATTCAAACTAGCCGAGGTTTTGATTTGAAATCCTAGATACTGGCGGGCCTTCGGCCTTACTATTATTCGTTAAATTGAGTGTTACTCAAATATCCCCGGAGCAAGAATTGAAAGTAAACCCTATTAAAATATCCTGGATCTGTTATGGCAAAAGGTTACAAAGCTGCTTAAGTAAGGCTTCTGAATAGCACCTTAATATACGGCTTGAATAGATTCTGAGAAGACTCCAATAGGCCTCCGGCCTTTATTTATTCATTCATTAGAGTGAAATAGACATGATTTTTTAGAGAGAAATGGGACTATATATTTACCTAGCCAGAGATCGATGATAGACTAGGCACCCCACGTGTAGTCTCTGAGGAAATCTCCACGCCATTTTTTCCAAGGCCGAAGACGCCTATTCTCGTGTAGCAAGAGTTTTCCTGCGGATTGTCTATGATGACATGCTAAGGATTTTTACTTAGAATTTGAACCCACACAAGACAGCAAGGCTAAAATTCTAGGGATCGCCACCAAAAATCGTCCATTTTACGCCTTCCATGGGAGAAAAGTACCTTAGTAATAAAGAGTTTCCCGCATTTAGTGGGGTTTTTTTATCCTCCTATTAGTAGAAGGAGGGGCCAAATCGACCCCACGGTAGTACGTATCCTATAAAAGCTGTTATAATCATTAAAAGTAAAATGACAACTCCAAGACACCAAACTAATTCCCTAGGACTCGAATAGCTTCCATAATATAGACCACGAAAAATATGAAGATAAACCACAATAAAAAACATACTTGCCCCATTAGCATGCATATAACGAAGCAACCAGCCGCCTTTCACATCTCTCATGATGTGTTCTACGCTTAAAAAAGCTAAATCCACATGAGGCGTATAATGCATAGCTAAAAAAACGCCTGTAATTATCTGAATGAACAAGCAAAGACCAGCCAACGAACCGAAACTCCACCAATAACTTATATTGCTTGGGGTTGGATAATCTATTAAATGATTGTTAAATGTAGAAAATATAGGTTGTTTAAGAATCGATAGTCGTCTTGCCATATGAATGTTTCGTGCTTTCTCGTTTTTGCGGATCATGGAAACTTTGTGTTCTTCATGATTAACGCAATCCATCATGGGCAGGATTTACCCATCATTACAAGGCCTTAGATAAAAAAAATAGATATATATATATATATATATCTATTTTATTCGTTTTGGAACGCTCAAAGAGAGAGAGAGGCCAAGCCTCTCTCTCCTTCTCTCAAAGCCTGCATTTACGAAGTTAATAGAACGAATAAAATATATTATTTTCTATTTCTTCTAATCAATTCATTTGGTTTTTTAGCTGCTATTTAACGGAGTTTTTTCTAATTAAAAATATATATTTTTTAGTTGCACTGCAGTGAAATTGTTCAATGAATTAAGGGAGCCAGTCAAAGGCTACTAGAACACCAGATACAAAAACTACCCAAGCTAATGATAAAGGTAAGAATACTTTCCAACCAAGCCTCATCAATTGGTCATAACGATATCGTGGAAATGCTGCACGAACCCATATATATACAAACAAAAAGAAAAGAACCTTGATACTAAACCGAATCGAACCCGGAATCACATAGAAAATAGGAATATCTAGGATAGGCAGCCAACCTCCTAGAAAAAGCAATGTACATAGACTAGGAGAGTAAGGGTGTAGCTTCGTGGCCCCTTGGGGCCTGAGGATAATAGATATTCACACCCTTCTCAAAGAACCGTACATGACACTCTCGCGTCATACGGCTCCGTTCTGGAAATATTGAGTCTCACCCCCTCTAACCAAGGCTACGCTTAGGTTCTCGAATCACGAAGGCCTCGCATGGATGTCTGAGTGTGAATGATCAGCACAGAGCGGGAAAATTTTCTTTTCCGTCAGATTTTAAGCTGCTTGGTTTAGACTGGATTCGCTCATAATTAAGGCGCGAGTAGTAGTCTATTGTTCGCGATAATATCGGTGCTGCGCTTTGCGCCCTAGTGACTTGGGCCCGCTACGCCTGATTTTCAGACCAGTGTCCATCACCGCCGGTGAGTTCTATCTCCCAGAACCAGAATGATTATCCCTGTTCAATGGGTTTACATTCATCCCTGGATATGGGGTACTGTTTCCTTCCCCCGCCACCCTTGTAGCTGTCATCTGTAATTCGCGCAGGTGTGTTCGCACCCCCTGGATGAGAGGAGAAGATGTTTCTCGCAGCAACCCTTTCTGGTTCCAGACCTAGGAGCGCACTTTCCCGTATGAGCATTCGGTACACGTATAGGTCTGGGGAAAAGGTACGAGGTACCCACTGCCGGGTATCCCCCTAGTCTTAAATAGGTCGTCCGATGGGTTCGCGTTTCGTTGTTGTGCTGACACACAAGGCTACCCTTCTCCGAAAGCTTCGCGAGCCTACTGGTCTTCAGATCGCTCGGAAGGGTTTACTGCACAAGGCCCCGAAAAGGACACTGGCTCCTGCAGAAGGCCGCAGCCCAACGAATGGCAGATGCAAAGCTCCACACCTCATTAAGATCATATTAGCATATTCCCCTAAAAAAAACAAAGCAAAACCCATCGAAGAATATTCTACATTATAGCCCGCCACTGATTCCGCTTCTGCTTCTGGTAAATCAAAAGGAGCTCGATTCGTTTCTGCTAAACAAGAAATGAAGAACATAATGAATACAGGAAACAAGGGCGCAGCAAACCATATCTGCTTTTGCGCGATTACAATCTCACTAAAGTTACGAGAACCTACACAAATCAGTACGGTAATGATAATAAGACCAATAGAAACTTCATAAGAAACCATTTGAGCTGCAGATCGTAATGCTCCTAGAAAAGCATATTTAGAATTACTGGACCAGCCTGCTGTAATAATACCATACACGCCTAGAGAAGATATAGCAAATAGATAAAGTATACCTACATTTAAATCTGACAATACCATACCATAATCAAAAGTAGGGGTCGGAGATTTCCCCGCCCTCCGAACCTTACGTGACAGTTTCCCGTCATAAAGCTCTCCGCCACTGATTTCTTCAAGCACATCAACAACAATCTAGATCTAGATTGACGCGCTTTACGAGGTACTTCTTGAATGAGATCGTAGCAGCATTCTTATGTCTGCTGGGACCAACCCGTCTTCTCAGAAGAGTTGAAGCGTCGCCGCCTGCCCCGCATTCGCGGCCACATGCCATGCCGCATTCGCGGCCACATGCCAGCCATGCCGCTGCCACTGAAGTGGTCCTCTACCCTCGGATCATGACTGCCGCCCTTCAGTACCTGGCTCGGTCGATTTCCCTATTGACTTACTATAGCGGCTCCGCCGACCCTCTCGCTAGAGAGTAGGTCGATCCCGTGATTGCGTCTTCGACTTTTTCTACCTGTTCGTCGAGGTAAGATGTCCGCATAGTCTTATTCCCTTACTGAGAATGCCCCTGCTTCGCCCTTGTTTTCCGTCTCCGGCCCCCGTTATACCTACCAAAAGAACCGATTCCAGGACCAAGTCGTTCCCCGCTGGCTTGGTGAATGCTGTCGTTCAGCAGCTACGTCATTCGGATTCGTCAGCCTCATCAATCCCAACAGTATCTTCCAAGTCGTCCTTTTATGGGTCATGACTTGGTTTCCCAGATGCTTTTCCACGCGCATTGCGGCAACGCTACCTCTGGGCGATTGACTCCATTGACGCGGACTGGAGATTGGGCACCAGGATATGCCCCATAGCGACGAAAGCACCTTGCACGGCGCGCGGTATAACAGCCCAAGCAACCAAACTTAACATAAATGTCATTACTGGAGCCATTAGGAAAATAAATAAATTAGCACTACTTGGTAAAATAGGTTCTTTTATCATTAATTTCAAACCATCTGCTAAAGGTTGTAACAATCCAAACAATCCCACTACATTAGGACCCTTTCTACGTTGCATAGAAGCCATTATTTTACGTTCGGCTAGAACTAAGAAGGCTACTCCTAGTAAAAGGGGTATTATGATTCCAAGTATTTTCGCTAAAATACCAATGATATACAGTCTCATTTTGTTGTCTTTTTTTTCTAGAATCAAGTGGCGGCTTCGCCCTAAGGATGAGGGCGAAGCCACCACCATTGGCTATAGCCAGTGCCACAGACACCTACCTCTCTATAGATTGTTTGGCTATATATAGATTGTTTGGCTCTTTTCTCTATATATATGGTTTTTTGCTTTGCCCAAAAGCATTGGCGCCTTCGGCCCTCATCCTAATAAGAGAGCTTTGCCCTTGGTTTTGGGCATTGACAAAACACTTGGGCGAGAAGAATGCATTCATTTCTCGAACCCGCTTTTCAGCCAACAACCTCGTCAAATCGACTAGGCCGCGGAGCATAGCCTATTTTTCTACTGATTAGTGAAACAAAGAAAAAAAAATAGATATCTATTTTTTTTTCTTTGTTTGCAAAACCAACCAAGTGCTACGCATCTTTCCAAAATACATAGCAGCATTTCCTAGAATTCATGAAGTAGTTTTATTGTTTCGTGCATCTAGCCCATCTATTTGAATATGTATGTAAACTTTACATAATCTTTACATAATGCCGCGTTTTACGAACGAAGCGGTCAGGGCCAGACGGACAAAGGGGAGGGGGAGGGGGGCGCGCGGGTTCTCACATAAGCCGCGCACCCCCGCATAATGAACGAAGAAGACCGCAGAGCTCTATTTATTATTCGGTTCCCACAAAAAGGGTACTGGTATACCATCAGCACAAGGCTTCTCCAGAGCGCTGCGTAAGCAACACCCTAAGCAAACCGGCCTAGGACAAGCACGCGCGTGCCGCGCGGCGTTGGTCAACCACCTTCTTCGCTTTTCTCACGCAAATCTAACGGTCGCTTTTAAGCAGCTAGGGTTTTCTCCATTCGACTGCTATTGGAAAAAAAGGCAGGTTGCATATTACGGGATAGGGCATAGCAAACATATTCTTTTTTCAGCGGCAAGGTCGGGATGCCTTTTATGCCCTCTGGATTGACATCATAATGCCCCTTCTAGACCCCAAGCTTCTTCTTAGAATAATAATGAAGTTATTGATAACTTTTGAGTCTATCAAAAGAGTTGCCTCGTGACATCACCCGTATATGGATACCTTCCTTCTAAAAAGTACTAAGATCCATATTAGAATTGCCAGAATTAATCACGAATACCACCATCATTACAAGCCCAGTTCTTAGAAAAGAAAGCAGACTAAATGAAGTTCTATCTTTAAATAAAGTATGATTAGGTTGGTAAAAAAACTGTTTCAGATTTTTTCTCCTTTTTTTGATTACCTCCCCACCAATAAATGGATACGAATAGGAATAACCAAACCACGTCAACAAAATGCCGGTACCAAGCAGCTGCTTCAAAGCCAAAGTGATGCGTTTGGGTAAAATGCCCTAGATATTGACGAATAGCGCATATTATTAGGAAAATGGTACCTATAATAACATGAAAACCATGAAACCCTGTGGCTAAGAAAAAGGTAGAACCATAAATACCATCAGAAATCGTGAAAGGTGCTTCTACATATTCCATTCCTTGAAACCCGGTGAAGACTAGAGCCAGCAAAATGGTAGAGTCAAAAGTTACTTCATAGAGCCGTACAACTTGGTCGCCGTTTACTCATCTGACATAATAAAGTGCTCTCCGAACCGTGCAAGATAGTTACCTATCACACGGCTCACCAACCTGATTTTTTACTCTATAGGGCACGTAGTCCTTTATAAAGGCTTAGGCTTAATTCTATTCAGACATGAAGTCAGATTTCCCGTGTCAATCAGGTAAAGTCCATAAATGAAAATCATTTCTGTACAGTGATTTAGACTCCTTCTCGCTTTGCCCTTAAACGAATGAGATCGAGTCAAGTGCTTTACTGTTGCCAGCTCTCTTTCGGATACTACAAGTCCTCCGTCCCAGATAGCCGGATCATGGCTATCTAGTTCACCGGTACTACCAAGGTACTCTCATACTTACATGAAAACACATAAGATTTCCAACTAATGGTGCTAGTTCGGACAAAAAAGCAGCCGTGCTTCCAGTGTTTTTGTTTCATATTGAAATTGGGACCTCCTCCTGCTCTGCCACAGGCAGGCTACCATTCTGCCATGGAGGAGATAGCGCTGTAATATTATTGGTTGATCAATAACCTGACCGAACACGCTCGAGTTAGTGTCTCATAAACACCTCACATTCATGAATGACCCATTCGGCTATATTTCCAAGACACGGTCGGAAAAGTTCTCTAGAGTTGGTCAACCCTGTCCTTTCCTTTTGCAACATGCTATTGTCCCGGTTGGTTTAAATGGTAAGTTGCATCCGTCTCATCGCGAGCATCAGCAATGGTATGATTACGAGAGGTAATCAAAAAGTTTCCTTGGTAATCTGACGGTCGCCTGGTAGCTACTAAAGCATAAACAGCTTGTTTTTTGAATCCAGCTAATATAGCATGATGAGCCCAAGTCACGGCAGCTCCGGATGAGAGTAAAATAAGGGTATTTAGAAAAGGAATTCCCCAAGGATTTAACACATCAATTCCTTTGGGGGGCCGAATAGCTCCAATTTCTACCGTGGGTGCCAAAGAAGAATGAAAAAAGGCCCAAAAGAAAGCTAAAAAAAACATGACTTCAGACACGATGAACAAAATCATACCATAGCGAAGTCCTAATTGGACCACAAATGTATGATGTCCTTCGTAAGTGGATTCACGTATAACATCGCGCCACCATACAAACATAGTATATAGGATCATTCCCAAGCCTAAGCTAAGAAGTGTTCCACCTCCCATAAAAGAGTGCATATACATAACACCACCAATGGTGCTTGCCAAAGCTCCCAATGAACCCAAAAGAGGCCATGGACTTGGATCTACTAAATGATAAGGATGCTTTTGAGAGACACTCATAATTCGTCCTGTTTGCTTTTTAGTCTAATTTATTTGATATCCAAGAAACATAATCATCCAAAGAAACAGCTTCTACAACGATAGATAGGGGTCAGGAAAAGCCCCTGCCCTCCGAACAGTATGGGAGCCTTTCAGCTCGTACTGCTCACCTTCCTAGATCTTAACCTTGGACCTTAGGCAACCTTCTCCACAATAGTTAGAGTTCTCAGTATCTTAATCTGCGCCGCAGCCCATAAGTCACTGTTGGCGGCGTTGTGGTATTTGTTGTCCACACAGCAGTTTCATACTTACACTGGTTATAGGTAACACTTCCCGAGCGAATTTTAGCTCTTACGTCTCTTACCTCTATGTATATCTCCCCGATTAGATCTACGAATAGTACACAACCGAAATAACCCCGAGCGAGTCAACTTTGGCGCCCCAGCTCGCATCTACAATCTTATGCGGGAGCGCTAATTGCTCAGACTTAAAAACCTTTATGGCCTTCGGCCCTTAGCGGGCCCGCGTGTAATTGGAACATATCCTTGGCTTCCTTTGTGAGGCCGAAATCCGCGCAAGCGACCGAAGAAAGTAGGCAAAAAATAGGACCTCCAGCATTAGCCGGAGGTCTTTTCACACGATGCTGCTACCCTTGTTCTGATCTTGCCTGGCTTGGGTATTTTTGGTGGTGTGAAAAAGAACTGATTTTTGCTCGGCTTATTTACTAAATGGGCTGGGGTTCTTTTTCTATTCAGAGTATTCCTTACAGATCTCGGTGTCATTTTTTTTTGCCTTTTTCAAATAGCCTCGTACCAGACAAAGAATCGCTCAATATTCATTCGGGTGAATCCGTAGTATCTGCCGTGTCTGTTTTTGTAGATCCTCACCCATATGGCTGTTGAGAGACAAACAAGATCTGTCCAGTTTAACTTGAGCGTAAACTAGCGTATAGACTTGTTGAGAGCTCTTGTTGTCTTAGTAAAGGGAAAGTACGATCTTGGATTGGCCCCCTTCGCATGACCTGAAGAGGCCTGTAATACTATGAGGCCTCTGAACTCCCTCACGACACTGCCATGGGGATGTTTAGCCCCGACTTCCATAGGTCCGAATTAGGTTTTACCTCCTAGTGAGAATTTAGGTCCTTGCGCGGGCGTCTGATCTCTCGGACTTACTCTGTATGGAGTGCCCTGTGGTTTCTCGAGTGCCGCAGAAGCTAATGCCATCAACTGCGGGTTTAACACTATTGGTTTATTAACCACTCGCTCGCCGCTATATCCTGCTTGGGACGGTCGGTCCAGCTTAGGACGGGCTCCGCGTTTCAAGCTCGTTATCCTAACCATATCCTCTGCTTCCCCGGGGAGCCCTAATGGGGGCAGGCCCATCGATCCCCGGCTTTTCCTTACTGCTCTAGCCATGATATTGCTATGATAGCTTTTTTGGGTAGCTCGCACTCAGGTTTGCCTTGTTCGAGAAAGTGCGACTGAGCCAGAATAGGCTCAGCAGTCGGCCTATTTATTCGGGCGCACGCATAAACGCATGATTAGTTCCACAAAGTTCACTGCACTGACCATAGTAAACCCCTTCTCGTTTAATAAAAATGGAAGTCTGATTTAAACGGCCAGGTACAGCATCACATTTTACACCTAAGGAGGGTACAGCCCAACTATGAAGTACATCAGCAGATGTTATAATCATACGTAGATGAGTTTTTGCTGGTACAACTACTCGATTGTCTACTTCTAATAAGCGCAATTGACCCAATTCTAAGTCATCTTCTGGAATCATATAACTATCAAAAGTTAGTGACTGTTCATCAGAACTGTTATAGTCTGAATACTCATAAGGTTGGGTCGACGGCCGGTCCTTGGTCCCAAGAGCCCATACGCCTCCCACCAAACTGTACTTGCAAGTTTCCCCGCAGACAGCTCTCCACGCTCATTAAGACTCGAAGAGTAGAATGTCTAGTTCTTTCCCACCTAGGAATAAAACGTAATATACTCTCTACAGTGGATCTTCGGGTGGCGTTATCAGGGGTCTGCTTCTTGTTCTATTGAACTATGATTTTAGTGAAACCTTTCGAGGTCAAAACTGTGGCCTTTTTGTTGATATGTCTGTAATAATGTGCTTCCGCAATTTCAGTAATTTTATGAGCAAGACACAGATCATGTGAAAAAAAAAAGTATGGGACCTTACTGCATAGTTAACCACATAAAACGAATCCAATCTAGTTATCCTTTGTTCAACAAGTGGAACGTTCAAGAAAAGGAGTGATAGTCCAGGTTGTAGGAATGACCCAGTGAACCCATAGTTTATTTATCAATCTCTGGGCCTTATGTCTCCGCCCATTGTTTTCTAGCAATAGGCTTCCCGTCTCCCTCTTGTTCCTAGTACCTATTGATGTCCTAAAAAACTTACCGGTTGCTTGGAACTGAAAGGATCTGTCCTTCATTTTCTCAATGATGATAAGACGGGTCACGCCCTGGATCGTCGAGAGTGGACTCGCCGACTCCTGGAGTAATGTTCCCAAATTTTCATTTGATCCTGCGATATGCAGTTTTGTAACTCTTTCTTTATTAGGTCGAATAGACTAAGATAGTAACATTTCCACCGTAAGTAAATCTTCTGTGACCCTTGAGTTTTCGCTGAAATTGCCCGACGTCCCTTGCGAGCGGCCGAGACTTCAGTACGGTATAAGCGCTGGTCCCCTTCGGTAAAGTTCTTGTTCTTGATGTTACCTACTGGAGGACCTCCGTCCCCAAAGAAGAAGAGCAAGCCTCAGAGAGGCTCGTTCTTCTTCTTCCGGCAGTTTTGCCACTACCATGGTTGTTGTCAACGTTAGGGGATCCCCTATTCCAGAAAATGACGGGGCCGGGCCTGTTAGATTCGAAGTCGTATGCCACTGGCTGTGGTGCCGATAGATTCAATACTTCAGCGCTGTTATTGGACATTGCAGGCTGAGTAGTCTATTTCCCGTATATTGCCTACACCGAGAAGAGGAATGTGTACCTCTAGCAACTTAAAGAATGGAACCATGGGCCTATTAGCTGGGGGAGCCTTTTCAGTCTATAGGTTTAACCTTAACTCCCCGTTTCTGGCATGCTCTAGTCTCTCGAGTCTTTCAACGTCAAACGAAGAATGATTTTGGCTCATCTTTCTTTTGGTAAGCCAGAAGCTTTGCAGACCATAGAACCAGTCCGGCGCATTTCGTTGCACTTCCATCATTCTTGTAAAAGGGCGCACTCCAATACCGTTGATGTCCAATAGCTTTGATAGTAATTGTTGGATCTACTACCTCGTCCATTGAATATAATAAAGCAAAAGATGGTATAGCAATAAACATCAGGATAATACTAGGAAAAATGGTCCAAATAATCTCTATAGTAGTCCCATGAACAATTCTTTCCGGAATTGGATTTCTTTTATGGTGAAAATGCCATAAAGCGCGAACCAACATCCATAATACAAAGATCAAAATAATTATTAAAAAGAAAAAAATATCATGATGTAAGATAGGGGTCAGCGCTCGGTGTCTGCCCTCCGAACCATACGTGACAGTTTCCCGTCATAAAGCTCGCTACCTCGAACCTCGGCCTGAGGAGGGGCAAAGCAGCATGCTTTGCCCTCTTCTCCAAAACAAAATATGAAACGTAACGGCGCTACGCGCACCTTTCTTTGTTCGCGAAGCGAACAAAGTGGGCATGTGTTGGACAATCAGTCAGCAGGGAAGCTTGCACAGAAGCAAGCAAAAAAAAATCTATATAGATTTTTTTTTGCTTGCTTTATTCCACAAACTATTGCGCAGTGGCATCATCGAGGCTATAAACTGATTGCTTCGTAACACGTAATTAAGATGATGGTATCGTTGAGCGCGTAACAGTCCATTGTATGCTTCATTCTCGCATTTACAGGCTTTTATCCGCCTCTTGACCGAGATAAGGACACGGGAAAAAATAGATATATTTTTTTTTTCAAAGCCCCTTCTATATATACCTCAGAGAGGATACGAAACGGTCTTAGGTTGATCCCCTTAATAGCTAAAACTATGCATTCTTACTACGGGATCTCTGAATTCTCCTTGTACAGGGAGTTAGTTCCCCAGCTTCCACCATCACGGATTTTCAAGGGTTAGATCCTTGCGTGAATGCCTGATTTCTCGGGCTATTCTCGTATAGAGTGCTACGTGGGAACTCAAGTCCCGTGTTCGTAATTGATATCGAGCGCGAGTTCGGCCGTTTTGCAGGCTTACTATCCACGCGTATGCCCCGATATTCTGCTTCAGACATACGGCCCAGAATTGGATGGACTAGATTCACGTATCAAGTTTGTTATCCTGATCTTTCCTTATGCCTTGTCGAAGCATCCTAGTGAGGGCAGTCTCAATGTTCTGCGAGTTTCACATGATGCTTTCGGGGCAATCTTATTGCTAAGGATGCCCCACCTGTGTAGCTCACATCCTGGCGATAGCCAGCTCGAGCAGATATGGCAGAGTTGGAGCAGAGCTCTGCAACCGTGATGATATATCTAGGCGCACTCAATTATTCCTTGCATCATAGGTGTTGCTGCGTCTTGAAATCCTAATTGCCAAGGTTCCGCAGCGTCACAATAACCAATTGGAAATAGCCATGTATTTTTCAAACTCATTTGGTATATTCTTGTTTTTTTCAGAACTACTTCGGCCCTTCGACAGGCCCCACAAAAGGACCAACCAACAAAAAAATAGATTTTTTTGTTAGACGCCCATTAGGATAGACAAACCCGCGATAATGATCCCATGAAAACCCAGAAAATAAAAAAATCTAAGAGTAAACCCACCCCGTAAGTGATAGTTTCGCATCATACAACTCTACGTTCAAATTAATAGGATTTAAATCCTAAGAAAGATATACTTGCTAAACTCGATAAATAGAAAAACCTAAATTCCCGATGGCTCTTCGAAAAACCAAAATATCTTCATATCTTATAGAAACGAAGAAGTTTGCGTTTGGGACAGGGTACTTAATAGATAATTTAGGTGGTAATTTTTTTTTAGGCGCCTCTGCCTATGATACTTGTGGTCTTTCTTCCATGGTCGTCTGTTCCGCATACTGATCTCGAATCTTGTCGCGCAAAGACCCTTACCCTCAGCTTGCAGCTTGTCGTATTTAGCTTCTACTACATGCTAAACAGCATCATCTAGACGTGGCTGTTCATTCTTCATCAGTACTCCTTTTTTTTACTACCCAACCAACAAGCATTAATTTCTTTCATTTAACGCTCTTCAATTTCTTCCAAAAGCTGATCCGTGTTTTTAGCTTTATCAGTAAGTACCTTCTAATTGAACTTTAGCTTTTTCAATTTTAGGCTTTTTTCTCAGAATTCTAATGCATTCGCTCTATTCAAATCGTGACGTACAACCGAGTACCCTGCCGCAATAAAAGCGCCTATGGCATTACCAGCTATTTCAACAGCCTTTACAGGTCCTCGTTTTGCCAAAATGACAGAGAATTATGAAAACTTTGTGTGGTTGTTTTATGTCATTTCATTTAAACAACCTTTAAAATAGAAAATATTTTGAACTTTAAACCTAAGATTCCACACTAAATAAAGATAATAAGATTCTTTTTCTTTTTTCGTCTATGCGTAACACTTTCCTAAGCTCCAAACATTAAGAGTACTGAAGTCCCAGATTATTACCTATTAAGTTTCCTTTCATTCGTAGGGCTTTTCTAGTCTACCTTACTTTCATAAAAAGCCAGAATATTCCCATCATCAAAATAAACTATTTATTATAGACGGTGGGGTCTGGGTTCTATCGCAAGACCGCTTCGGCTGAAATAGCCAATTGATGGAATTAAAGATGGAAGGCGTAAACCGAAGCAAATGCGTTTTCCGTCACGAGGGGTGGCCAGTAGACTGCGTCAACAACTCCTTTTCTATTATATCATAGAAAGTGTCGGCTACGTTCTGAAGGTCTAAGATCCTAGTCGTCTATTGGAGTGTACTCACGACTTACAAGGCTTTTTCATATTTTCTTTTCTCTGTAGTTCACCAACTCCTGGAATTCGTTCATTAGTAACCCAAGCCTTTCCATTCGGGCCTAAGGATTCCTTAACAGCATTGTTGTCTCCTCCTGAAGAGAGAAAGGCCAAGCCTTCTACAATATAGATCTCTTTATTAATGGAAAAACCTACACAATCTACATACTTACATCCTAATAAGCCCGGGCCTTCGGCCCTACACTAGAGATGCATCATGCATTTCGAGTGCTTCGCACCATTATGAGTATGAGTGCTTCGCGCAACTGAATCTGTTCTACATGATCAGTATTAATCTTCCGTTAACCATGCGCCATCATATAGAAGAAACGGAGCCTACAAAGGCTTTGGTTATTTGCTTTAATAAGTATAACTAACCTCTTAGAAACAGACAGTCGAACCAATACAATGCTTAGAAGGGATTAAAAGTAGCAGATTATGCAACTTGTTAATTATTCATATAATGGAAAAACCACTTGGCTTTGATTCAGTTCTGCAATAACATAGTAATTAGATGCTACGCCATGGAGTAGACCCATAATTCGGAATTAAAAGCTAGGCGCAAAGCGGAAACACATTAAAAATTTACATGCTTTATGCTTGACAGCTTGACCATGCTATACTTACATGAACGAGAGCTAAAAAAACCCAAATGAATTGCGTTTAACCATAAGATTTATCCATATGAGGCCTAACTTAGACATAATCTATAGTATGCTGCGTTTTTTCAATTTGTCTTCAAATAAAGGTAAGGTAGTTGTTTAGATATGCTCCGAACAATGGCATAGTAAAAAGCTAAATCCTGTCTCAATATATTCAGCGCACTTAACAGTCATTTGTGCTAACCGCGGAACTCCTAGGAAAAGAACACGAAAAACTATTTGGCTGCGCTTCGCGCCTTTGGCCATAGAGGCAAAAGTTGCAGTAAAGGGGTTTGGATTGAATAGAAAAGAGAAATGCATCAAGGGCAATGCAGTAACTTGGAAAAGAAAACGAGCCGTCATGCCACCACCTCTATTTTCATTTGCTGTTCCGCCCCGCGCTTTTTGGCGGTTGCAGCACGCAGCAATTTCTTTTATAAAATAGAAAATTTGTTTGCTTTTCGATTCTTCGACCACTAAAATGTAAAGTAGGACTTAAGTCGTCCGCTCCGGCATACGTCAAAAAAATCTATATTTTTGTATTTACCTTTTCTTCTTTTCGCTCTATATTTATTATTGGCTTTACGAAGGACTTTAGTCCCGGAAAACCTTAGCTTTCCGGGGGTTTACCCGCTTCCTTTGCTTCGTGCGAGAGGAAAGCAGAGATTGGGAAGGCATGACAGAGAAAAGGAGAAGCGTACAAAAAAAAATATATATACCTTTTTTTTTGAGCTTCTTAATGGCTTCAGAGAGCTAAAGCCTTCAAATATCTCTGATTTTTTTGACAGTATTTTCAAAATCTATAGCATTTTGTCGGAACACATCCTGTCTTTTGACTCGAGTAGTTTTATGCATAGTAAGTACTATAGCCCCAATCATAGCTACTAATAAAATAAGACTAGAAACCAAAAACAGAACAAAATAGGTGGTATAAAGTAAATTGCCTAATGTTTCCAAATTAGTCCAACTTTGTATCTTTTCAGCATAAACTGTATATGTTAAATAGGTTGTACTCAATTTCGTTGGTAATATTGGAATGTAATCATTATCTACAATGAAGAAAATTTCCAACAAAAAAATAACTCCAATAATACCACCTACAGGTAAATAACGCAATACATTCTCGTGAATTTCTGCTATTTTAATATTCAACATCATAACTACAAATGAAAATAGAACGGCAATAGCTCCTACATAAACCACTAAAAAGATCATAGCAAAGAAGTCGAGACCTAACAAAACAAGTAAACCCGAAGTGTTGAAAAAAACTAAGATGAAAAATAAAACAGAATGGACTGGATTTTTAGCACGTATTACCATAACACTAGAGACTAAAGCAATGCTCGAAAAAACAGAAAAAAGTATCATGGTTATTTTACTAAGTCCCTTTTATCATTTGCTTCAACAATGAAAAAAAATCTATAGATTTTTTTTCTACGCATCATCTGTTCTCCAGATGATGCGGGCAAACACAAACCAAGCGGAAGAACAACTGAAGCCAACACATGTACGCGGCATAAGAAAAAAGCCCCATAGGAAAGAGATCCTGCTGGAGCAGAGGAAGAAGTGCGAAATAAGGGCGCTCTCGATACGAAAGAGGCCTTCGGTTATAAGGTGCAACAGGAAGCAAAACAAATATGTATTTTTTTTCTTATCCGCTTCCCTCCCCCCGCTTCGGATATAGCTCATCAGAAGGCTTCGTGGAACGACATCATAAAGAAAAAGTGTCTCAGGTTCTCGTCAGTCGAGTAGATAAATCTCGATATATCGTAATAGTAAATGCATGGCGAACTTTGCGTACAAAACTATCTTTCGCTCGTGAAATCCGTAGACTATTTTTGATCCTGAATTCGTATAAAGCAAATTCATCATGTATGATAATTAATGACCATCTTTATTTATAAACTTTATTCTTTGTGCCCTTAGACACTCTTGGACCTTGCATCACCGAAGGCTCCCTGAGCTGAAACCGCTTCGAGCTGTTTCCGTACAAAACGATTCATAAATTCGCTATGTAAATGAGCGTTTTTCACTTTTGCTTTTTGATCAAATATTGGAAAGCACATGGTTGGGGTCTTCGACCCCAACTTATGGAATTGGGGCAAGAAGAGGCTTAGAAACTTTGAGTTTTATTCTCTTCTGGAACGAACATAGATGGCACAAAATCACGCATACTTTGTCCATCAGCTTATAGAAGAAAGGCACGCAGCAAACCGACAAAAAATCTAGGCGCACAAAAATATATAGATTTTTTTTCATATATATTCCAAAATGCAGAAAAGTAAAAAAAAAGATTTTTTTTTAGCTCTTCAAATCCATTTGATTATGCTCCGCTTTCCTTCTTTTCCAAAAAGTTACCATTCATTATTCAAGAAAAAAGGAACATAAATAGAAATTAACGCTCTATTCGCTGCGCGAATGGCGAATGTAGGGCAAATCAAGCTTGGCTTCGAGGTATTTTGTCATATATAATATATATATGAAAAAATACCGAAAGAAATAAAAATATTTTTTTATTTTCTCTCAAGACTTTGCCTTGAAAAGCGTCAAGCAACGAAGCGGCTTCTCAGTTTCGCCTCGCGCTAAAAGAAAAAAAAGAGAATTCATCATGGCTTGCAGTCCGCTAGAACAATTTGCAATTATTCCATTGATTCCTATTCATATAGGAAATTTCTATCTTTCATTTACGTGCGGAGCTCGCGCCCACTACTCGATGGTGTAAACACTTCGTCGGGGTTTTAGACGATAATCCAACTCCCGTTTACTTCGATGCCGTGGAGTCAGGAAAGTGTTCTGTACAGGATAGGTTTACGAATCTCGAGAATGGCCGCTCTTTTGGAAGGGAGACGAATATGAGGACTGATCTACTCGAATAGCCGATGGTAAACGGTGAAAGGAAGCCCCTGGGTCAGGATACAAACCATGTTCACGCCGGCACACGCCGGTCGAGCTTAGAGAATCCTAGACAGAACGCGCGGGTAGATCAACTGGGGTGACGGCTATGAGGGCGAGTGCCCAGGATACTGCGGAATGCGCTCGAGGATGGATAGAAAACCTCCCACAAAATAAGCGGCGAGGAATGTAGTCCTGGCTCTCTTCGGATAAGTAAAAAAAAAGACTTTTTTGAAGATGGCTGCCAAAATAAAGCCTCTATTGGACCTTTGGCCGGTCCCGAGGAGAGAGGAGCCGTATGATGGGAGACTATCACGTACGGTTCTATAGGGGGGGAACGGCTCTAAACCCTGGGCCTAAGTAAGGTTCAAACGGAGCAAAAAAAAAAGATTTTTTTCCCCTACCGACCCAATTCATCTTTGTTTATGCTATTAACTATCAGTCTAGTATTGCTTCTAGTTCATTTCGTTACTTTAAATGGAGGACACTTAGTACCAAATGCTTGGCAATCCTTTGTTGAAATTATTTATGATTTTGTGCTTAACTTGGTAAATGAACAAATAAGCGGTCCTTCTTCGATAAAACAACGCTTTTTTCCTCTAATTTTTGTCACTTTTACTTTCTTATTATTTAGTAATCTTATTGGTATGATACCTTATAGTTTTACAGTAACAAGTCATTTTATAATTACCCTGGGTCTTTCATTATCTCTTTTTATCGGAATCACTATAGTTGGATCCCAAACACATGGGCTTCATTTTTTTAGTTTTTTCTTGCCGCAAGGAGTACCCTTGCCGTTAGCACCCTTCCTAGTACTTCTCGAATTAATCTCTTATCGTTTTCGCGCATTAAGTCTAGGAATACGTTTATTCGCCAATATGATGGCTGGTCATAGTTTAGTAAAGATTCTAAGCGGGTTTGCTTGGACTATGCTATCTATGGGGGGTATTATGTATTTAGCGCATCTTGCTCCTTTTTTAATAGTATTCGCATTAACTGGTTTGGAATTAGGTGTTGCTATATTACAAGCTTATGTTTTTACTATTTTAATCTGTATTTACTTAAATGATGCTATAAACCTTCATTAAAAGACTGGTGTAGGGAGCATCAAAACAGTTGCTACATCACTTCTTTACTTTCTAAGCGCGTCATCGTCAACCATAATAAAAAAAGCTGGATTTGCTTTTGATGACGCAGAATAATGCACACCGATGGTCGAAGACCTTTGAACGCGCGGGATGCAAAAAGCTACGAAAAAAAAAATATTCTATATATATATATATTTTGCTGCGCCCTGCGGCCTCTTGTAGAGTTCCCCGTTGGCGGAAACGAATGTCCCGGGACCCCGGGGACTAATTCCTACCGAGACGAAGAGGCCGCAGATACTCCTCCCCCCTTCCCCCCGCAGCTTGACAAAAGTTCTCTTTGGTCGCCATAGATTTTTGCTGCGCCCACTTTCTCGCAACTCTTCTTTGATGCGGCAAACTTATCTTGAGCTGAGACGCTCAATGTCTGATTCTAAGAAGGGACGAATAGTTTCATTATGATAAAAGCCATGAGATCCTTCTAAATGAGTAGCCAAGCGCATAACGAAGCTTGGCCTTTTTTTTCTCTCCCCAATCCCCGAATGGGACGAGGCAAAAGGGGGCGAAGCGCAGAAAAGTTTCTAAATAATGCGCTTCGCCTCCCTCGTCGCCTGATCCCCTTTTTTCCCTACCTCAAATAGTTTACCACCATCTATAATGCGAAAAACTACGATTGGCTTGAGCCAGTTTATGAAGATCATCCCTTTTTTTACGTGCAATCCCCATCTTTCGGGAAGCATCCAATATCTCATCAGCTAAACATTGATCTAAGCTCATGCTTTTTTTGTTAATACGTCGTTTGGCTGCCGCTTCGAGCATCCAACGAATGGCTAAGGTCTCTTGACGATTTGCTGCCATAATAGATGGTACTAATTGAGTAGTACCAGAAATTCTTACCTTTTTCACTTCACAAACAGGCTTGACATTTTCTATGGCATTAACCAAAAGTCTCAATATATCGCCATGCTGAGCTAGACAATGAAAAGTTTTATAAACAATAGCACGAGATCTCGTTTTTCTACCATTAATCATGCAAATATGGACCAATTTTTTTATTAATTGTTTCTGTTTACCATGCAAGCCCCGGATATAGCCCAAATTGTCTGAGCTATTGTATATGCTTGCTCCACGACCTTTAGGTCCTGATAGCACATGCCCTTCCAGGGCATGGCATAAATATCTACGATGCGATAAACGACGCGCAAAAAAGCTTTCTGGAAAAAAAAATAGATTTTTTCCGCTAAATGGCCAATTTTCCTTTTTTTTGATCCCTGCCTTTAATGAATCAGACACAAAGCTGAAATTTGATGATTTGACAAATAAATTCATATAGAATCTTTGGGTTTTTTTGTACCATATTTAGATCTGCCTCGACGTCGACTCGGTATTCCCTGCAAATCTTTAATTCCTCGAATACAATGGTATTTTACACCTGGCAAATCTTTCGCTCTACCCCCTCTAACCATAACCACAGAATGCTCTTGCAAATTATGGCCTTCGCCGGGAATGTAAGCAATTATTTCATTTCGATTGGTTAAACGTACTTTGGCTATCTTGCGTAAAGCTGAATTAGGTTTCTTTGGTGTTCTCGTCGAAACACGCAGGCATACTCCTTGCTTTTGAGGACATTGGGTTAAAGCTCGAGTACGTTGTGTGCGCCGTTTTGACTTTCTACCATGACGAATCAATTGATTTATTGTAGGCATATTTCACTTACTTGGTTTTTCTTAGAAAGTTGCATAAAATTTTTATTTTTTATTTCTCATGCTCTATTCGTTCCGGGAATGGGGCCTTTGGCCGCTATATCCTGCGTCCTTTCATCACTATGCTCTCCACGATTTTCGTTCATCATGAGGGCACGGGGAGAAATAATAGAAGAGAACGGTGAAAAACTGGAATAAAGAGCGAAGACACTGAAAAAAAAGTCTTTTTTCCATTTTTTGTGTCCTTTTCTTCTCCAAACAAAAAATTCCTACGTGCACTAGAAAGCTCATTTCGCTTGGCTCTCGGAGCATATATAAGTAAGGCTATCCCTTACGGGATTCGAACCCGTGTTCTCGCCATGAAAAGACGATGTCCTATACCCCTAGACGAAAGGGACAAAATTATTTCAAAGAAAAATAGTCAGCCAGAGCTGCGCTGCAATAAAAAGAAAAAAAAAGTGGCACAATTTGCGGCCTGTGGCCCGTTTATGTGCCACTTTTTTTCTCATTTACCTACGATAATCCATGACGCTTTCAACTAAAAAAAAAACTCTGTACCTGGTCAACATTACACCAAGAGCGACCTTTAATAACGTCTGCATTTTCGCTTTTTGGATGGAGCCAATAGATTGGGAGAAATGAGAAAACAAAATCTATATATAGATTTTTTTTTTTGGCAGTAAAACCTAAACGCGAGCTAATCAAATCAATCAACAAAGTATTCTTTTTTGAACTTGATTACTAACGTGTTATAATGCATCCAGATCCCTTAACTGCGGTCAAAATGTTGACTAATTTGACCACGGTGCTATAATAAACTTTCTTGGGTCACAGAAGGCATAAACGCCTTGAAATAATGCAATAGGGTAATACTATTCTAATTTCAAAGTATACCATCGCTTAAGTGAATAGGGGAAAAAAAACATATCTCTTTTTTTTAATTCTTAAAATCTTTTTTCATATATATATATGTTTTTTCTTTGTAGTAATGCAGCCTACATGACACGCAGTGCTTAAGAATAATAAATTTGTGCTTGTAGCTCAATCGGATAGAGCACCAAACTACGGATTTGGGGGTTGAGAGTTCGAATCTTTCCAAGCATGAGCCTATCCATCAAATTCTACTAAAAGAATACATCTGATAAGTGTAAAGGCCTTCTTACTTTCTTCTTACTGTTTCGTTTTGTCGGAGCTGGCGGAAATAGCTTAATGGTAGAGTATAGCCTTGCCAAGGCTGAGGTTGAGGGTTCAAGTCCCTTTTTCCGCTTGGGTCTTTTTCCACCCAGTTTTCTCCCCCAAAAATCTATTTTTTTTTCTTGCCTAAGGTACCGGGAGGGAATAGCCAACAAAAGCAGGGGGCCGCTTCGTTGCTTGGCAAATGGAAATCATTTGTCATGATTCAGGGCGCAGGTGCAGCCTCACGCTGCGGTGGCCATTTCTCTGCGAAACGCAATTAAACCGGTGCTGTGCCCACATTATTCGCATAACAAATGATGGGGCTGGAAACGACCGGGAGGATGGAGAAATAAGACGGTACGGAGAGTCATTGGAGGCGCAGTGCTTTCCTTGTTTTTAGCAAAGGCCAATCTGCGAAAAAAATTCTTTTTTTTTATCGCGCCCCGCGAAAAGCTACGCTCTGTGGCCTTGCTCGAATTCAGCCTTGAATCCAATTCATACTTGTGGATTATGCAACTATTCTATTATGCTGAACTTATAAAAATTTTATTTATTTATCAGACATACAACTTACAAACATAGACTTAGTGCCATTTGATGGCTAATTGGGAATAGAGGAGAAGGGTATAAAAAGAAAAAACTGATCAAAAATAAAGTAATTGCTAGTAGTAAGGATTTTTCACGATCCATTGGTTTATATAGAATCCATTTTTTAGGTGTATCAAAATACATTATTTTCACAAAGCGTATATAATAAAAACAACTGATAACACTAGTAACAACTCCTATTAAGGCTAGTAAGTAAGCCCCACAGCCTAAAGCAGCAAAAAACAAATAAAATTTGCTACAAAATCCGGCTAACGGGGGTATTCCTGCGTATGAAAACATGGTAATAGACAGAGTAATCGCTAAAATAGGATTAGTTTTGGCTAAAGCACCTAAATCTGCTATATATTTGAAACGGTTTTGACGTAATGCTAAAACTATGGCGAATACATTGATGGTCATTAATACGTAAATAAAAACACCAATTAGTAGCGATTGAATCCCTTCTATGGTTCCACATGAGAAACCGATAAAAAGATAACCTACATGTCCAATAGAACTATAAGCTAAAAGTCTTTTGACTTTGTTTTGAGCCATTGCAGCCAATGCTCCTAAAATCATAGAAGCAATGCTGCAAAAAAAGAATAGTTGTTGCCATGTTGGATCATAGAAACTATAAATAAAAACACGTACCATATTGGCAAGAATAGATATTTTAGGTGCGATAGAAAAGAATGCTGTAACCAGAGTAGGTGAACCCTCGTATACATCAGGTGCCCACATATGAAAAGGAACTGCTGTGATCTTAAATAAAAAACCTACGGCAATAAATAGAATCCCCATAAAGATACCACTAGATTGAGCACCAAATAAAGTGATTTCATATCCGGTGAAAATCTTAGCTAATTCCTCGAAGTTGGTAACTCCAGTAAATCCATAAATCATAGAACAACCAAACAATAAAATTCCAGAGGAGAATGCACCTAAAATAAAATATTTTAAGCCAGCTTCTGTAGAAAATTCAGAGTCTCTTTTTGATGCTGCAATCACATAAAAACATAAACTTTGAAGCTCAATAGCTAAATACATGGCAATTAGATCGTAAGCCGAGATCATAAAGAGCATACTACAAGTAGAAAGTAGAATTAAGACAATAGATTCAAAAGCATTCAAACCCTCTTCTTTAAAATAACCCAGACACATAACTATAGTGCTAGCCGTACTTATTAATAGAAAGATTTGGCAAAAATAGGTAAAATTGTCTATTATTAAATTATTATAGAATAAATTGGCAACAGTTAGAGGTGTGCTAGAAGCGACCAATAAGATAGTTATTAGATACCGATAGGGTGCTTTTCTCCCCCCCGGTCAGAACCACACGTGCGAGTTTCCCCGCATGTGGCTCGTCCATGATAACTTTTTCAGGTTTACGGACCGAAACCCTCTAAGGCCGGGCCTGCATGAACAAAATAAAACACTGATCATTTCGGAGTTGGCGTTATGCTACATTGTCTTCCATTCCTTCATTGGCTACGTTTGTAGGTAGATTAATCAAATTCGCTGTTTTACCTAGCTATTGCCTTAGTCTTTTATCCAGGGTTGTATATTGACGTAGGAAGTCTCATTAATATGGGACTGAAAGTAGTAGCACTCAGCGAAAAAAATCTTTTTTTTTCTCTTTAATGACATTATCCTAAATTGCTTTTCCGAGTTTGCTGTACTTTCCAGACGCGGCGCGCGCCGCGTCTGGAAAGTACAGCGCATTATCACCTACCTCCTTTTCCTCCGAGGCTTTCACTCCAAAGGGCATCGTCGTATGCTTAACATTAATTGCCCGGTGTATTTCTCAGGGTACATTATGGAAGGATCTGTCACCCGTACATTTTGGCTAAAGCCTTGGTCTCCAAGGGATTTTCAAAAGCATTTTTTTCCGAAAATCGTAGCAAATTTGCTACGCCCTGCTTTTATCAAAGCCGGTCCCTATCGAGTCCATTTGGATGATCCCTAGTTTGCGCGTTTGGCCGTTTGCTTGTCGTTTAGTCACGTGTACCACTTTTTCTGTCCATTACAGTTACGTCCGGAGGGTTGCTCGCACGTGAGTAGCGTTCGAGCCCACGTGTCTTCCGGCCCCGCCTTTCGTTGGGGGAAGTTACCTTACTCCTATGCGTACGATTGTACTTGCGACGAAACGCGGATGGTACCCATGCTATGGTTCCTTGCGGTCTGATCCCACATAAGGTTAGGGAGTCTATCCGAGCGATTGTTTTCAAAACCATCGTCTTCTCAAACGCGCCCTCCTAGGCGCACAACACTAAGTAAACCAAGCCAACTAACATTACACACTAATGGTGGATAATCATATTTTTTAGAGGTACTAAATACAACTCCATAAATCAGCAAAATGATGGTTGCGTTAATAAGAAAGATCTCTGGGAAAAGCGCCAAAAAATCATGTTCAAACATTTCTTCAAACCTCTTTTTTATGTTTTTCAATCAAATTTTCCATGTTGCACTAAGTTACTTACGGAAGTATGCATACACTCTAAGAAAACTTCGGGGTAGACACCCATCCAAATAACTCCAACAATAAAAGGGAAAAATATTAGAACTTCTCTTCTATTTAAATCGGAGAATTTTTGGAGGAATTTGGGTTTGAAATTCCCAAAAATTACACGATTATATGGCCAAAGAGAATAAGCTGCGCCTAAAATCATTCCAAGTGCCGCTAATGTGGCCACTAAGCTATTTCTCTGGAAAGCTCCTACTAAAATAAGAAATTCTCCGATAAAGCTGCTAGTACCAGGTAAACTCATATTGGCTAAGGTAGAGAATAAGAAGATCGTAGAGAACATGGGCATGGTGCTGACTAAACCTCCATAATATTTAACAAGTCGAGTCTTATGTCGGTCATATAAAACACCAACACATAAAAAAAGGGCTGAAGAAACCATTCCATGACTTAACATAAGTAAAATACTACCTTCAATTCCTTGTATGTTTAGACTGAACATACCGATAGTCACAAAATTCATATGAGCTACTGAAGAGTAGGCAATAATTTTCTTCAGATCGATTTGTCTTATTGTAGTCAAGGAAGTATATATAATAGCAATGACGCTTAAGGTATAAATGAAAGGAGTAAAATAGAGTGTCGCTTCAGGAAACATGGGTATAGAGAATCTTAAAAAACCATAGGTTCCTAATTTCAAAAGAATTCCTGCCAAGATTACAGATCCAGCCGTAGGTGCCTCTACGTGAGCTTCAGGTAACCAAATATGAACTGGTACCATAGGCACTTTGACAGAAAAAGAAGCAAAAAAAGCAATCCATAGCAATATTTGGCGTCGCTCACTAAATTCTGTGGTTAATAATATTTGTAAATCGGTGGTTCCTGTTTGGAAAAAAATGAATAAAATGGCTAGGAGCATGAAGACAGATCCGAGTAAAGTATATAAGAAAAACTGATATGCTGCTTGGATTTTTCTTTGTCTAGAACCCCATACCCCTATGATAATAGGAGAGTAAGGGATGATAGGCCCTCGGCTTTATCTCCCCGTGATAAATGAGTCGAGAAAAAGCTCCTGTAGGTACCCACACCCTTCTCAAAGAACCGTACGTGACACTCTCGCGTCATACGGCTCCCTCTCAAAATAGCGGATGAGCCGAGAATAAAAGCCAAGCAAGAAAAAAAATATATAGATTTTTGCAGAAAGGGCTTTACGCCTTTTTTCGGCTCGTAGTTCCAAAATCTTTTTTTATTTCGGTCTCCTTTTTTGTTCTAGCGACTCATTCCGCGGCCTCGCCAATAACTTTCCGACAGAGGAATTGACCTGAGGTCCTCTTTCAAGATCAGGACGATTATCCTTGTCAGCTCAATAGGTAGTTAACAAATTTATGTCCATCCCCAGGCGTCGGGTACTTTTCTTTTCCCCACCACCCTTGTAGCCGTCATCTGTAATTCGCGCAAGTGTGTCTGCACCCCTTAGACTTCACGAAAACCGTTTTCTCGTAGCAAAACTCCATTCTTCCCTGCCTAGGAGCACCCTTTCCTGCATGTTTATACAATATTCGAGTAGGCAGAGTGAAGTCCTGCAAAGTACCCACTCAAAGTACCCCCCAATCCCAACTAGGTCATCCGACGGGTTCGACCAAAAAGCTATGCTTACACACAAGACTACCCTTCTCTGAAAGCTTCGCGAGCCTACTGGTCTTCAGATCACTCAGAAAGGTTTACTGCACAAGGCTCCTGCAGAGGCGGCGCTTCGCGCCGCGAATATCAGATGCTCAGCTCCGCACAACATAGGGATTAAAACGCTTTCAAGAAAAACATAAAATAATAGAAGATCCGGCATGCAAAACACAGCAATCATGAAAGATTCACAAATTAAAAATGCTATCATATACTCTTTTTTATAACTTTTAATACTGGACCAACCTACTAAGATACAAATAGGAATTAAAAATGTGGTCAAGACCACGAAAAATAAAGAGATACCGTCTATACCTATATAAAAATTGATGTTTGAGTAAGGAAGCCATCGAATGGTTTCCACGAATTGAAATTTGGCTGTAGAATTATCAAATTGTATCCAGAAAAGAAGGGAATATAAGAAAGTAATCAAAGAGGTGCACAAACCAATACTTCGTATCAGTCGTATTCTGGGATCGGGGATAACGAAAAGAATGATGCTTCCTAATAAAGGACACAGAATGAGACCACTGAGATTGGAATAAAATGGAGCTAAAAATTGTAACATAAATGTTTACTCTTTTTCCAGAAGATCCCGGGGACGCAGCTTTCTTCGCAGGCCGCGGGTCCATATTTCCTCCCGGCTTTCCAGCCATAGAGGCCTTATGGGTATATCATCATAACCCCCTGCACTTATATACATAAAGCCCGCAATAATTGCATAACTTGATGAGCTTTTATACGCGCATACTATGTAATTGCATGCTTCGCCTTTCACCGCTTTGTTCAATGCTCTAGGGCTTGCTATTATGACTGGACGGCCTCAATCACGTGACTGGACGGTCTCAGTCACGGTCGAGGAGAATAAAAAAAGCCGAAATTTTTTTTTTTCGTTTTATGGTTTTTTTGATTTTCTCTCTTTCGATTCATTATTCTATCATTCCAATCTTTACTTTCTTCTTCTTCTTCTTCAGATTCCCCATAGACCCTGCCGCAATAACGTGCTTTATTCGAGGATCCATTTTCTTCCCACGGTTTATCATAGCTAGACCGCAGAGCATAGCTTAGGCTCCAAAAAATCTATTTTTTTTGCTTGTTAGGCTTCGTCGGGCCTCAGCCCTCCCTCTCGGCGGGGCCAAAAAAAGGGCGTAGCACTGGCTTATCATTGCGTCCCTCAAAGTTTCATGGTATTATATAAGGAAGTATGCCCCTTTAGTTCGTGCTAATGTCGTTTTCAAAATGAATAAATAGAAAACTCACTATGTAAATAAAATACAATCGATTATCTACCCAGAAAGAAATAAAATCCCACGGACCTATTATGGTAATAAATATGGTTAAGCCGATCAACATTACAAAAGCATAATGATAAACAAAACCACTTTGAAGTTTACTTATCTGCTTGGCTAATTTTCGAAATGTGTACGAAATTCCATAAGGTCCCAGGATTTCAATAGCACCCTTGTCTAAAACTTTAAATGAAACTTCATATCCAAAACGCAAAAAGAACCTGACTATAAAGTCATTGAAAAGTTTATCAAAAAACCGGCGCTTATTTAAAAAGCAATATAATCGATTACCCAAAGTACTAGTTTTCAAAGCAAAAATGAATGGATTTGCTACAAAATTTATATTATATGCCATAAAAGCACCTGAAGTACTAAACAAAATAGGAATTAGTTTAATAATTGTTGGAGTAGCAAACTCGGATTCGGCAATAATTTCATTTTTTGGTAGTATGAAAAGAGAATTAGCCCAAAAATTGGTACCTAAACCAATCATCATATCGGTTCCTAAGCCGTTCCATTGCTGGAACGGCTTGGCTTCAAAACCGTACGTGAGGCTTCCGCCTCATACGGCTCCTCTTAGAATTTTTACGTCTTCTTGCTTGTCTCCAATATGGCAGTGCTTGTTCATAAGTTCTCTACGAACACACAAGGATTTCACGTTGATGTGCTCTACTTTTAGGCTCTCATGGTTTTCTAACATGTTTGGGCGATGTAATAAAGAAAGAGCCCTTTAGCTTTTTGGTTACCGCATTTGGAACCTTTAGATTTCAGTAGATAGTAGTTCCGTTAGAGGTGCGCAGTAGAACGGAAAAGTCAAGAGCAAAAAAAAAATCTAGATTTTTTTGCTGTTGCGCTCTTTTTTCACGCGGCTTTTCATTTTATCGGGCTCTTATCTTGTCTTGCCAACATGTGCTTGTGGCTAGCTATCCAACTCAGTTTGACCAGGTAATATTCTCTTTTCACCCCGAAGGCCGTTGTGCGAGAGTCGTACAAAATCCAGTTATCTTGGTATACTTTCTTGTTGAAGAGCCAGCTTCTCTTTTCGGGGAAGTACTTTTGTTTGATTCTATCACGACCCCATGTCGGATGCCGTCGGTATACCCATGCCCGGATTTTTTGAAAGATATCATGGTCTAATCTTCGAAATAGATTGTTGCATTCAGAGTATTTGAAGTAGTTGCCCCATCCTACTATTCGGGGTACTAGGGTTATGATAAGTTGGTAGGCTGCTTTTCCTTTTGACAATTGAATGGCCCGTCGCATATCTTCGAGAAATCTCCGGCGAGACTCACGAGACGGAGTTATTAAAGTTCTAACTTTGCCCCATTTCCAGATATGATTGATTGAAAACCCTAGAAATTGGAACCCGGATCCAGTGTCGACTACCTGGATTTTCTCTGAGTGCAATTCTAGTCCCATGCACTTTAACCATTCCCTCAGGAATGCCTGAGCTTGTTCTATGATCTCTTCGGATTGGTGAAGTACAACGAAGTCGTTGGCATATCTAACCAGTATCGGAGTTGGTCCTTTGGGATATGCTTCCAGTGACCACTCTGTTAAAGCCGTCTCCATCCCATGGAGAGCAATGTTGACTAGCAGTGGAAAGATCACGCGATAGGTGCCCCTTTCCATGTACTGAGCATTATTTCCTAATCCGGTCATGAGGTTGACTTTAAGCCAGGCTTCGACCTGTTTGGCTAAATTAGGCAAAGTTTTCAGTTTGTTCAAGAGGGCTTGGTGGTCGATGCGATCGAAACATTTGGAAATGTCCGCGTTCAAAACATACTTGGGCTTGGCTCGAATAGCGTCGAATATGGCTTTGATGGCATCCTGGTAGCTTCGTCCGGGTCTGAATCCATAAGAATTGGGTTCGAAGCGGGCTTCCCATTCAGTTTCTAAGGCCATTTTGATTAAAGCCTGCTTCGCTCTGTCTTCAATAACGCAAATGGGCCAAAAAGAGAAAAAGACGCGAAGTTTAGTTCGAAAAAAAAAATATAGATTGTTTTTTGCTTTCCATTTTCCAGGCGCAAAGCGTGCCTGATTGACTCTACGTTTTGTTGCGCCTAGTGCAGAAAAGGCGCAACAAAATCTAGATTTTTTTTTTGCTCGTAGTTTTCTGGGGTGCTCTTCTTCTTTTCGGGGCTTTGCTATTATCATCTGACGAACGGGCGTAGCCTTTCCATCCAATTGAAGACCTCTTGCCATCTCTATTTTTTGTGATCCCGAGGCAACCAACTTCTTGTAAATGTCAGGGTCCTTTTTCCTTTGGTTCTCCCGCGTAACTTGTCTTACGGCTAAGAGTCTGGCATGTAGATTTCGTATGAGTCTAAATTGTAGAGCACGCATCTTGTCCATATTGTCGGAGCGAGAAGCTTGGTAAATCCTGGTTTGGAGTTTAAAAACAACTGCCTCGACCTTGGGCCAAGGAATTTGTTCCCAGGGTATCGTTTGGGTATCTATGTAGAACCTACTCATAACTTATTCTCCTTTCCAGTTTTTACTGAAATTCTAAATCTCCAAGTGGGCATAATAAAAATGCTGCGAAAAGAAATCTATTTTGGCTGGCTGCACTCTGCGGCCTTGGCTTTTTAGAGAATCCTACTCTCGTTGGGTTTATAGCTTGGCAGCCCGCCGCAAGGGAGCCCTACCAGAGTTTTCCAGTTTTGAGTGTATTGGATAGTTATAGCGGCCCATAGGCGCAAGATGTACTTTGCGGGGTGGTCTCTTGGACATAGTCCTTTCAGGCAGTGGCCATTTAGTCCAAGGTCCATTGGATGTTCAATGCAAGACCAAAAATTTGCACTGCAAGTACCCTTCATTCCTCCTTTTCATTCTAGGATCCGTCCCTCAGTGTGGTCAGTACTTGATACTGTCGGGCAACAAAGCTTACACTTGTTTACTTATAGTGGTTCACCAAGGCCTCTTTCCTCCTCCCTTTTTTGCTCACCTTCAACTCGGGGGCTGCCGGACCTCCTACAAAGGGAAGAGAGCCATTGGCGGGAATTTCGCCCGCATCCAATTCTCAATTATTGTCCACTTCGAAAAAGAATCTATTTTTTGAGTGAGCAACAGCCGCTTCGTCACAGGAGTGACTTATGGGCTAACAGGTCACACTTTGGCCACGTATCCTACAAAAAGACTTCCAAAAGCCAAAAAGATTAAAGGGATTGCCATAAGAATGGGCGCATCATGACATCGTAAGATGTCTCGCTTGAATGAATTTGTTGGTGCTAAAAAAGTTAAAAGAAGTAGACGAAAAGAATAATAGGAAGTAAAGAAGACAGAAACACTTCCCAACCAGAAAGCAAAGTTACCACTAATCGTATATTTAGTATAAGCGAGCTCTAAAATAACATCTTTAGAATAAAATCCAGTACGAAAAGGAAAACCTATTAAAGATAAACTGCCTATAAGCATCATGGCATAAGTGAAAGGTAACAAGGAAGCAAGCCCTCCCATCTTACGCATATCTTGCTCATCCGACATGGCATGAATCACTGAACCTGCACTCAAAAAAAGTAATGCTTTAAAAAAAGCGTGATTCATTAAATGAAATACGCTAACGGAATAGTTGGAAATACCGCAAGCAAATATCATATAGCCTAATTGGCTACAAGTTGAATAGGCTATGACCCTCTTTAAATCATTCTGTAATATTCCAGTGGTTGCCGCGAAGAATGACGTCATAGCCCCTACGAAAGTAATAACAATCAAAGCAGTGGATGAATATTCGAATAAAGGGGAGCACCTTGCTATCATAAAAACGCCTGCTGTTACCATAGTAGCTGCATGAATCAAAGCAGATACTGGAGTGGGCTACTCTTTAATAATCTCTTACGCTCCCATAAGGCAAAGAAATACTATTTTAGAGCATTAGGTAATAAGCTGATGAGCCTAGCAAGAGTAGGGACTGTATCTTCCACTTATGAAATAGAGACTCTCCCAAGAATCTTACGGATGCTGCGTCCCTAACAACTAAGATGTTTTTCTTCTTTTATACATGAGACACCGTCTCAGCTCCATCCTCCCAACGCTTTTCGCGAGTATAGATATATTTCGCAAAGCAAAAAAAATATTTAAGCTTTTTTAAACTGCATCCTGGTAGATTCAGCGCGCGGCGCTTTAGTGAGGATGACAATAAGGCTGGGCTCAGGCGGAAAGTTGGGATGTAACATCAGGCCGCGCTGGAAAAAAACAATATATATATTTTTTTCCGTTTCCAGCTTATAACCAAACTGATGAGGAGTATTTGATTCAATACAAGGTTTTCTACATGCCCAAACCCTATACGGATCCTTCTATTCCATAAGACCTGCATATCTAGACTATATAATCTAAAAAAAAGATGATCGAATCTTCACGACAAAAGAATGCTTCGTATCTTAGTTAAATCTGGTCAGCTTCGCTTTTCAAGAATAAATTCCATTTCGGACAAGAGGTCTCACGTACAGTCTCTGAGGACCCTATAGAGCTCCTTCAGCCTTTACTTTGTTGGGTGGGCTTGGCCTTCCTTTATAGGTTTCCTGCCGATTGGCCAAAATGAGATATTTTTCCGATGGGGACTCTCATTTGATCGACGATTCCGGCATACAGTGAGATTGGTATAATGTACCTATTGGCACATGAGGGCCCTCAGATATTCGAAAACCCTCCATCGCATCAGGTAACCGAGTATGCAATCCTATTTGTGCAGATTTCCCAACAGCGCCGATGAAAAGTAAGATACAAATAACAGTTATGGCATGAAATCTCATATTGCAAGAAATAAAATAATGATGGGGTTCGGAAAAAGCGCTAGCACGAGCAAAAATAGTCGAAAAGTCTACTGTTTGAAAAATAGTAAAACAACCCATAATCCCGAGAGCTAATCCGAAATCACCTACTCGATTGACAAGCATAGCTTTTATAGCTGCTTTATTGGCCTGAAGTCGTGTAAACCAGAAATTAATTAACAAATATGAAGCGAGACCTACTCCTTCCCATCCTAAAAATAATTGGATAAAGTTATCTCCGGTGACCAACATTGGCATAAAAAAAGTAAAAATGGATAAATAGCACATAAATCGAGGGCTGTGTGGATCCTCAGACATATATGAAATGGAATAGAGATGAACTAAGCTACTTACAAATGTAACCACAATTAACATAACTACAGTCGGACTATCAAACACAGAGTCAAAAGTTTTATTTTACTGGGGCCTTTAATCGCAGAATCAAGCAGGAAATTTTTTGCGTACCGCAATGCGGCGGCCGTTCACTCGAGTAAAATAATAAAGTGCTCCCCGAACCGTGCAAGATAGTTACCTATCACACGGCTCACCAACTTGAGATTGTCATTAAGGCTTGGAGTAACCATTGTATGTTTAAGCGGGCCGCAGCAAAAAATAGATTTTTTTTTATTCGCTGCATATTCTTTTTTTATCGCTTAGCCGTATAGTGTCGCTTACCTTTGCCACTCAAGCGTACGGCATCTGCCGACTTAGGCCCCTTCCCTTCTGCTGATATCAATGTTCTTCTGAAAAAACTCGCAGCAAAAAAATTTTTGAATATTTGGAGCGGGTAGGCAGGTACTACGAGCCCTCTGTCCCACGCATCTCTATTTAGAAAAATGTATGGTTCACCGGTTCCACCGAATACTCTATCGATACCGAGACATAGGTGCGCTTGAAGTGGTGTGCTGTCCTTATTGGACTCAGGCCCCCTATTTGTTCAGGCATATGCGCCCTCTTGCTGCCTATATGCAGGGGGAACGCGGGCCTCGCCCGATGCGCCAAGTTTGGGATACCTCCTCCACCTTACGTTCGTGACCTACGGCCTCACCTGTGTCTCAAAGACACGGTCGGGGCACAGCCAAGGATATTTTTGGCTACGTCCAGTATGCCCGTTTCCCGACATGCTATGATGCTCTACAGGAGTTCGCCCCAGAGAGTGAGTCGAGTCCGTCTCACCGCAGAGCAACTGCAGCGTCCAGATAATCTATCTATCCAGCAATTCATCCGGTGACTTCACGGTCGCCAAAGAAGCCCCAAGAAGCATCAAACATCTCGGAAAAAATCCATGGAGCAATTTTCATATAGCAAGCACTGGCTCCCAGTGCAACTTCATAAAAAGCAATCAAAGAGAAAATGAAAGATAATGAAACACACGTGGTTGTGACTATAGCAGTTCCTCGTAGACCAAGAAGACGACCAAAAGCACCTGCTACACAACTACCTAGTAAAGGTAAAGTTACAATTAATAAATACATACATAAATCATTTTTTTTTATTGTGACCAAAATACAGTCGATTGGATAGATAATTGATTGTATTTTGGGCGACAGCTGCACGAGCCGAGACTTAGATGAAGGCTCTGTCAATCTTACTAAATTGACACAGCCCAACAAATCAAGTTTTTGGCGCATCCAATAGAGTTCGCCGCATGCCATTACTATATAATGACATAATTGAAATTGAAAGAGAGGTCATCTTGGATCACTCCATTTTATTAGTAATCCACTTACCATCCGCAACGCAAGGAGTGTCAAAATTTTGTTTTACTAAGTGCCGGAAAAAACTCTTTTTTTGCGCACAGCGGGCGGAACAAGCTTGGCTACGCTGCTGTTATCACTTTATTGGTCTCTGTGGAAGCCGATGGCTTATGCAATCAATATTTTGCTTGGCAAAAACGCATAGGGCCATTTGAATGATAGAAGAGAATAAGGCGGACAAAAAAAATCTTTATTTTTTTAGCCTACTTCGTTCGCGAAGCAATTCAGCAGGGGAGAAGAATAACCCCTGGCTAAACGAAGCCTTTATTTGATTGACGGAAACGGTGGGAAATAGGGGGCTGGGCCCTTAGCTTTAAACACAATTGCAAGACCACAGAATAAAAAAAAAAATAGATATATATATAGATATATATATCTATTTTTACTTCCTCGCCAACTTATTCTTTTCTACCATATTCTATTATATAGATGGCGAAACTACGTAAAACAAAGCTCAAAATTTTAACCTTTGCACTTTATGATTTTCTCATAAATAAAAAAGCATTATCTTCTTTCAGTTCTAAATAGAGGTTTTGGAGTATTCTGCATATTGTATAAAAGTCATTGCCATTGCCGAGGCAACCATGGTTAGATCAAATTGAATCATTTTTTCGGCACTATCTCGGATCTAAGATAGATTAGTATAAATCAATAAAAAAGGAGTCTCTACACACCTTGAGACAGAGGACTATAGATTTTTCAAATATTTGAGAAAATGCCGCAGATTCAGCCGAGCCAGGATAAGCCGGAGATGTCTATAAAATGAAATGGCAAAAGGAAAACGAAAGATGGGGATTGTGTTAAAGAAAAAGATTGTGTTATTGTGTTTCGATTCTGCGCTTCGCTTGCCTAAGCTCACTTGGTGAAAATGGTAAACACGACAGACTTAAAATCTGTTCCTATGGGTTATCGGTTCAAGTCCGATAGTGAGCATACTCGCTTGGTGAAAATGGTAAACACGGCAGTCTCAAAATCTGTTCCTATGGGTTATCGGTTCGAATCCGATAGCGAGTATTTTAATGTCTGAATTGGAAAAAAGGGCGAGTATAACTTAATAGGTGAAAGTGTCAGATTGTGAATTTGAAAACACGGGTTCAAATCCCGTTATTCGCCAAAAAAACAAATCATCCATTACTATTTGTGTTAGTTAACTATAATAGTTAACTATTTGTGTTAGTTAACTATTTGTGTTAGTTATTAAGTGGTTGGTTATCTTCTGGTGACTAAGCAACCCTCCTTGCGTCTTTTCTTGTATAGTGGGTAGAGCATAAATTGGCTTGTTCAAACAAGAACATAAAGAATTATATGGGTAAAAAATGAGCTCAAAAAGTTGTTGAAATACTGATGTTATTTCTAAATTAGCCGCTTTTTCTATATCCATATGATTGATTAAAGTAGATTGAAGTTGTCCGTATAATAAAACTAGATTTTGGTTGTATGAGGCCAAAGGTAATAACTGTGACCATGTATTATCTGGTGCTTCTTTAGTTAAGTACAAGATACAAGTGGGACCTGCGCTAGAAGCAAGCTGCTCAATAAAACCACCTTGCTTGTTTCTACGTGGTAGTTTTCTTTTGTAATTTGGTCGAAATAAAGTTCTACCTCGAAAGGCACACAATAGATTTTTGAGTTGTCGCCATTGTCGACTTGTCAAGCCACTACAATGAAATAAAAGAATATATGGAGATTTTTTTTCAATCTCTTGGGCTTTTTTCCGTATAACAATTTGTTTTATTAGCATAGGATCATTATTATTATTTTTTTTTTAGTTTCTTTTCTTCTTCTTCTTCGACATACCCTGAATTTAAGTAAGTGATGCCGGGTTTTTTTTCTATATCAAACAAATGCTATGTTTGTCAACATGGTTTCTATTTTCTGAATAATAAACCGCATGGCACAAATAGTGGAGGTGAGGGCAACCTTGCGTCGTACTATACAATAATTTTGTTAAGGCACACAATAGATTTTTGAACAGAAAAATCTTTTTTTTCGAACCTCGTATCTTTAGCCATACTAATTGGACCTTCTCGCTTTTTTAAACCTTTGGCCAGAGGACACAAGGCTCAGCCCTGAGCTCCATATTCTAGTTTATTTCCACGAAAAAAGCATTTATGCGTTTTCTAATGATGAAATTGAAGCCCGCATGCTTCGCCCTGCTATGCTCTTCGGCTTCGATAAGTAAGTAGAGAAAGTAGGTTGAAACTACCTACGCGGGCCATTACTTTGTATTCTTCCTTGTTTTGATCAGGAAATATTATGGTATTGCGGTTCTTCCAGAATGAAAAGTTACTTAGTGGGTGTGTTTTTTGCGTGTATGGCGTCACGTTCAGAATTCTTATGACATTTTACAACTTTAGAGCCGACCAGTAGCCTGATCGTTTGTAGCATACATGGGCGACAATCCAGCGCCACAGAGCTGCGTTATACCGCCCCAATAATTGTTGTTCGTTTTAATGGCTTTTTCTGCTATATTGCTATATATGATGATTCATAGGAACTGCGTCCTTAGGTGTTTCAAGCCCAACCCATCGTTCGGCCAGCTTCGTCTTCAGGGCTATTCTGTTTCATATTCCAGTTACTTCTATATTATAGAGTAGACAATCCCATCATAATCAAGTATCTATTGTTGGGGTCTTCATGGTATGAGTTATTTCTAGTATCCTTTTATCCGGTTCTTCTCCTTGGTACCCAAGGCTTCATTAGAGCGATAACAGAAGCCATATAAGCTTCTACTGTAACATTGCCATGGTCCTACGCTAAAGAATGCTTATAGGCTCCTCCACAATAAAAAAACCACATACAAAGATAAATTAGCAGGAAGATACCAATAATATATCGAA